TTAGCCGTCTATAGAATTAGCTTCAACAGCAGCTAGATCCAGAGGGAAGTTGTGAGCGTTACGTTCGTGCATAACTTCCATACCAAGGTTAGCACGATTAATGATATCGGCCCAAGTGTTAATTACACGACCTTGACTATCAACAACAGATTGGTTGAAATTGAATCCATTTAAGTTGAATGCCATAGTGCTGATACCTAGAGCAGTAAACCAGATACCTACTACTGGCCAAGCAGCTAAAAAGAAATGTAGAGAACGGGAGTTGTTGAAACTAGCATATTGGAAGATCAATCGGCCGAAATAACCGTGAGCAGCTACAATATTGTAAGTTTCTTCTTCTTGACCAAATTTGTAACCTGCATTAGCGGACTCATTTTCGGTGGTTTCCCTGATCAAACTCGAAGTTACCAAGGAACCATGCATAGCACTAAATAGAGAGCCGCCGAATACGCCAGCTACACCTAACATGTGAAATGGATGCATAAGAATATTGTGTTCAGCCTGGAATACGATCATGAAATTGAAAGTACCAGAGATTCCTAGAGGCATACCGTCAGAAAAGCTTCCTTGACCGATAGGGTAGATCAAGAAAACAGCAGTAGCAGCTGCAACAGGGGCTGAGTATGCAACAGCAATCCAAGGACGCATACCTAGACGGAAGCTAAGCTCCCACTCACGACCCATGTAGCAAGCTACACCAAGTAGGAAGTGTAGAACGATTAGCTCATAGGGACCGCCGTTATATAACCATTCATCAACAGAAGCTGCTTCCCAGATGGGATAGAAATGCAGACCAATGGCTGCAGAGGTAGGAATAATAGCACCGGAGATAATATTGTTTCCATAAAGAAGAGAACCGGAAACAGGCTCACGAATACCATCAATATCTACTGGAGGAGCTGCAATGAAAGCAATAATGAATACAGAGGTTGCAGTCAATAGGGTAGGAATCATCAAGACACCAAACCAGCCAATATAAAGACGGTTTTCGGTGCTAGTGATCCAATCGCAAAAACGATTCCATAGGCTTGCGCTTTCGCGTCTTTCTAGAATTGCGGTCATGGTTAGAACTTGGTTTATTTAATCATTAGAAGCTCCCAAGCATATACGCTTGTTATTAAACAGTATAACATGATTCATATCTGTATGTCAACCAATATTTTTAATTTATTTATGAATCAAATAAGATTATCTATAATATAGTAGAGTCTATAGAACCCTATTGATCTGGGTTGCCCGGGACTTGAACCCGGAACTCGTCGGATGGAGTGGATTATCTACTCCTTATCATTTATTTAAATGAGTAAGAAATCTCTCCCCAAACCGTGCTTGCAATTTTCATTGCACACGGCTTTCTCAATACAATATATTAATTTATAAATCATTTGGATTCCCGGGTGTAAAAAGCCCATAGTGAGTTAATTGATCTAATAAGCATTTCATTGGTCAAATCATTTTTCTATTTGTTTATTATGTATCTTTTGCCAGTAATTAACCAGGAGATTTATCTGGATAATATCTGAATTCCAAATTCGTTCTCTTTGTGAACAAGTCTTTGAAAAGGACGAATAAATGAATTCTCGTTCCTTTGAGAACGATTTTGTGAAGAGTTCCGAACCTGATTCTTCCCGAACTACACGTATCGTACTTTTATGTTTACAAGCTAAAGTTTTAGCACATGGAAGTAGAAGTATATACTTTATATAATATAAACCATCTTTATTAATGGATCCACTGTAGTAATGAAAAAGATTTCTACACATTCGATCGAATCGATCGAGGATATCATCATCTGATAGATTGGTCCAGGACAATCTACTAATTGGCTGCCCTGAGATGTCACAGAACCTTTCTTTAGTCAAATATAAAAGAATGGATCTAATCGGAGCTATTGGATTAAATTCATTGGCAATGATATCGCTAATCAATAAATCATCTAGCATTTTGGTCCTAACCACGAGAGTTTTCATTTTAAAACTCAGAAAATGACCTAAAAAATAAAAATAAATCTTGGATAGTTCAAGAATACATACCCTATACGGTTGAGACCAAAGATGGAAATAATATTGCCAAAAATTAAACAGATGATATCTACATCTTTTCACTTGAAGGTGAGTACCTTTTAGAGCTATAAGGGATCTTTCTCCATATCTAACATAGTATATGAAAGGATACTTCAACAACCAGATCCTTTTCGTTGAAATTTTGACCGGAAATATGACAATATGTTTGATCTTTTTATCAAAATGAGTTCGATCGGGAAAAGATCCATACAACAACGATCGTGAATTATAAAATTGTTTCAGAAGCGAAACTAAAAAGGATTCACATTCATATACATAAGAATTCCACAGGAACAGGGAGAACCTCCTATTCTCCCTCGGTGGAACCAGAGCTTTCTGCAAATTACTAAAACTATTTCTCCATTCGTGTAGAATGGATCGTAATAGATGCAAAGAAGGAGCATCTCGGATCCAGCGACGAAAAGTCCGAACCAAAATTTCCGGATGAATCGAGTAGGGTACTCGTATATCTGATACATAATTGGAATATGGGAATTTATCCTCCATAAGGGTAAATATGCAATGGATTGATCGGATACTCTTCCATCCATCCATTCCTTCTAGAAAATGTTTTGATTGCATTGCCAATGAAACTTCCAAGATAACTGTCAAACCTTCTAGTACCAATTCAGAATAAGAGTTCCTATTGCGATTAATAAATCGATTTGGATCACAATTCCTGAATAAACCAATTGAATTTGAATCATTTTGTTGACGTATCCGACGAATCAAACGCTTTACAGTTGGGAAACTAAAAAAATTAGAAATTGAAAGTTCGGAGGAACTCGATTTATCTAAATAAAGATCATGAGCAATTGTGTAAAGATCTTCTCGAAAAAAAAGTGGATATAAAAAGCATTGTTGCCAAGATTTATGCTTGTTTCCATATCTTTGGAACTCATCCATTTTAAGAAAAACCCGGGCCCTAAAATAACCTCTTGGATTATGAAATTACATGGTGCGATTTAGTCGGGAAAGAATAGAGAATCCTATCTGAATATTCTCTTTACAAGAAATATTCATTCGTCATGAGGAAGAACGAAAATGTTTTATCTTGGCAGTCCGATCGCTCTCCTGACTCAGCGAATAAATTTCGCTGGTCAGTACACTATTTCTCTTACACATTTGTCTTTGAGTACTTAGGATTCATTGCGGGTGTAGAAATCCCTGATCTAATACAGGGAAAAACTCCCCCTATCGGTTACTAAAGTGCTCTTAACTTCTGATTAGTAAAAGGAATTCCTCGTTCAAATGAGAAACAGAAGCTCGGTCTTCTGGTTTTTCTTTATGATTCAAGCCATCTAGCTTTCTCCATTGACTCACTCAACTTAATCGTGTGTTGATTCGATCTTATTCCATAATACATTTGGATTTGTTCAAATAACATATATTATACATCGCTGTATAGAATACACATATTCTCATACATTTGATTCCTTGGTAAAATACGCTTCTGATCAAATAAGATTTAATAAATCAAGTCAAGATTGTTAGACCGACATGCTGCTTTTTCCATTTATTATTCTTTTCAGGATTAGTCGTAGTCTTACTAACTTTACCGACGGTATGGACGAATTTTTTACTTCATCCGAACGTGTAAAAGACCTTAGTCGCACTTAAAAGCCGAGTACTCTACCATTGAGTTAGCAACCCTTATTTGCTATTTGGAGAGATACAATAGAAGTAGAATATTAAATTATACCGTATGAATAAACTTATATGATATTTGAACAATCGTTGTCAGGAATAAATAGAATCTATTGACAAATAGAGGATAAAGGATCTAGAATTTATCCTCTACAATTTCTAGAATCAAATAACTTAATCTATAGATTAAGTTTTTTATGATCCGTTAGATTAAGTTATTGATGATCCGTCAAACGAATTCACGATGATTAAAAAAATAATGAATGGTGGACCTAATAAATAGAATGTATTCTATTTATTATGAATTCTATTGGCACAATGCGCTATTGTCAATCCCAATATGTTGGAATAGACACTTTTTTTCTTTAATTGTACTACATTAAGACGAAAATAATTTATTAGACACACTAATAGAGGATCATACGCTTATCTATGAATGATAGTAACAAAAAAACAAAATTTTATTATTCGTTAAAAATTAGAATTTTTCTAATTTATCAAAAATTATATTAAACTTCCAAGTTTTCCATAGGAAGTTAGTTCCTTATTTCATTTGATTCGGTTCTTTCATACATTACATGTTTTATCATTCTCGGTTGAACGACTCAAATATTTATTATTTCCATATCCAAAACTTAAAATTTCTAAGCTGCCTACGTATATAGCGTCGCAGGGCATTAATATACATGAAATTTGCATATAATAAGAGGAAAAAAAAAGGATAATAAGAAAACAACCATGACACGAAACTTGAATAATATAGAAATCTCATGTAATTTAAATTTATTGATAAATTTATTGGACCTAGACGTAGTCGCATGACTTATCTCCCCCTTTTTTTTATTTTTTTTATTAATTAAAAAGCGTGTTTAAAACGAAACATTTTTGCCCTCAGAAAAATACCATGAACAGTTCCTGTAGGTTGAGCTCCTAATTCGAGGAAATTTACAATAGTAACATAAAATAAGCGGGTTTCATACTTATTCATTGGATCATAAAATAAAGACCGAATTCCTGGATAGCTCTTCCTTTTCTTCGAGACTTAGCATCAATTGCTACAATTCGATAGGTAACTCATTGAGTTAGATCGACAAAAGAACCCCCCCTCGAAAACATACATTTCGCTATTCTTTTTTCCACGTTCAGCAATAGAACTGATTAATCTTTGTAGAATTGGGATCTAGTTTTTCCCAAAATTGATCTGATCATTTTTTGAACTCGATGTAGACTTACAAAATAATTATAGCTCATTTAGAACATTTACACTAACCCTAGATTCTCTCCCCTAATTTATATCTCCTTTCTGGTTAAACTCCGCATATCTTTTTAAGGAGATAAATGTTGAGCTAAGAGCATCTTCGAATCGAAAATGGCAGATGTCATAATACACAGAACCAATCATGTCGTTCAAGTCGAACGTTGCTTTCTACCACATCGTTTTAGACAGACAAATTATTATAATAATAATTATAATAAAGGTAGGTATCTGATCCAAAATCGATATGTAATTATTAATAGTCATGAATTCATACATTTTTGTAATAACATCAGTTCATTATCCTAGCTAGCTATTGAACGCTTCTTTAGCTGTGTACATTACTTCGACAGTAATGGTTTCAATGCCCTTTTGTCGTGCTAATTTCTCAGTATTTATTTTTACCTTTTCTCTAACAAAACGGGGGATTTTACTTAATTCTAGTCGACTTTCAGGATTCCAAATTAGGCCTGTATCCGTGGATAATGATTTAGTTATTACTTCTTTAGTATCATGCCCACCAAAAATATCTAGAAGATGGTCCTCCATACCCAAAGCAAATGAGTTATAAACTAGATCAGCTATTTGATTAGTACCTTCGTAACCTAGGAAGGGTCGGTATCCCAAGGGAAAATTTTGTATATGAACTGGTGCAGAAATAACTCCACAAGGAATATCAAGACGTTTACCAATATGACGTTCCATTTGAGTACCAAATATTGCAGATGGTTCCATCTTAGCGATCATATCTCCTACTTCAGCATGATCATCTGTGATAAGTATTTCATCACAGAAACCTTGAATTTGCTCTTTGAACCATTCCGCATCGTGTTTGCAATAAGTACCCGAACAACTCACACGAATTCCCATTTCTCGAGCAAGTATCTTAGTTATTGAAGCAGCATGAGTTGCATCACCAAAAATGACTGTTTCTTTCCCCGTCAAATTCTGACAATCAATAGATCTTGAAAACCAAGCAGCTTGGGAAACAAATCGAGTTTGTCCGTCGATATAATGTTCATAATCAACTCTTTTAATCGATGAACTAAGAGTTAAGGTATTCACATTTTTTTGAATTTGGCGGATCCACTCAGCCATATCCACAGCCCCCATGGGGGCTGTGGATATGTAAGGCATTCCATATTCTTTATTCAAATACATCGCTGTCATTAAGCCCACTTCACGATAAGGAATTAGATTGAACCAAGCTTTTGGTAAATTTTTAAGATCTTCTACAGATCCTCCTTCAGGAATTATTTGATTAATTCCGATGTCCAGATCTCGTAACAAACGTCTCAACTCACGACAATCGTGTTGATTATGAAAACCCAATGTAAAAATTCCAATTATATTGACAGAAGGCGCATTTGTAAGGAATTGATCCAATTTTTCTTGTCTATAGCATCTATCTAATCTATCTAAATAATATCGAACTACCTGTTCCAAAGTTCTATCCGCTGCCTGAATTTCATTCACTTGATAATGATCCACATCCGCAAAAATGACGTTGGAATCAGAAATTATGGATGCTCTATACACAAAGTTTTGTAAATCCTCTTGCAAAATACTAGAGGTACATGTAGGTGTCAATATAATAAGATCGGGACGTTCCTCCTTATCTTTCCGGAGAATATTATCCACAACTCTTTCTTGAGATCCATGTGCTAATACATGACGATCTACTATGCTAGCACTTGCAGCAGTAAAATCTCTTTCGCGTTCTAACATAGAACGCATTACATTAAAATAATCATCTCCTAGAGGAGCATGCATAATGGCATGCACATTTTTGAAGGAACTAGCTACTCGTAGAGTTCCAATATGAGCAGGACCAGCATACATCCAATAAGCTAATTTCATAAATTCTAAATTAGCCTTTTTAAAATTTGATTTGTGTTCCTATCCTACACCACAAAAATATACCTTTCCATATTTATGCCTTATTATATTTCCCTTCCATAAGTATAGTCTATGAAATGATGAGAAATAAGAAGAAAGTATAAATTAAATTGGATTTACCATTCTTATTTATTTTAAATATTACTATTTGTCCCATCTGGGACGAAAGGATTCGAACCTTCGCAATAACAGGACCAAAACCTGTTGCCTTACCGCTTGGCCACGCCCCATTCTTATATTATGCTGCATATAAGATCCTATATCTTGTTTATATATTCAAACAAGGTTCCATTCTAATCTGAATTGTATTATTCTTGTATTATTCTAATTAGATTTCTTATATGGAATATCGATTGTATATTTATTAATAGCTTCGATTTCGAAGAGATCTCTGAATTTCATACCAATAAGGATGTGGTTACATCCTCCATTGATGTAAGCCTGCTTAGCTCAGAGGTTAGAGCATCGCACTTGTAATGCGACGGTCATCGGTTCGATCCCGATAGAAGGCTCTTTTTCATTCTTTTCATTATTAAGCATGTTTTGTTAGGATCTATAAAATAGGGAGAAGACTCTTCCTTTTATGATCGTCAGTCCACCGAGTCTATCATGGCATAATATGTTTCTGTTTCAACTAGAAACGAAATGAATGATTGGAACATATTTTATTGGACCTCTCCAATACAAAATGAAAAGAAAAAGTGCCGTTCTCTATATATAATATATTATTTCATTATTCGTACTGTTTATACTATTCCTCTTTCCAGCATTATTTGTTCATTTTGTGTCGTGAAATAAGGAGTTTTTATGTCCCGTTATCGCGGACCTCGTTTAAAAATAATAAATCGTCTAAAAACTTTACCAGGACTCAGTAAGAAAAAACCCAACAGAATTGAAGAGCCTAGGACGAAAAAACATCATAAATCTCCTAAACCTTCTAAATATCCTATCCGCCTAAAAGAAAAACAAAGAGTACGTTTTCATTACGGACTTACAGAGCGACAATTACTTCAATATGCTCGTATTGCTAGAAGATCCAAGGGATCAACGGGTCAGGTGCTATTGCAATTACTTGAAATGCGTTTGGATAACATTATTTTTCGATTGGGAATGGCGCTTACCATTCCTGGAGCCAGACAATTAGTAAGCCATAGACATATCCTGGTCAATGATCGTATAGTAGATATACCAAGTTATCGTTGCAAACCCCAAGATTTAATTTCTATAAAAGATCAACAAAGATCGATAAATATAATTAATAACAATATAGATCTTTCCCAGAGGGATAAAATGAGGGTACCAAACCATTTGAATCTTTTAAAAAAAAAGTCACAATATATTGGATTAGTTAAAAAAATAATAGATAGTAAACGAATCAGTTTGAAGATTAATGAATTGTTAGTCGTAGAATATTATTCCTGTCGAATTTAAATTGAGAATGAAAAGGAGGGATTCGATTCATGCACATCTGTCTCTCTGTACGTTACATAACAATGTGATTTTCCTTTCCCATACCAATATTTGTTTTATTTACTTTATTTCCTCTGTCACGTAAATACAACGGGGTTGCGGGATGATGAGATCATCCTATTGAGTGGGTTGGGAGAAAACGATAGAAAGAATAAGGTTAATATACGGAATATTTACGATCAGAAGGAAATCCATTTAATTATGCTATTGTGCGTCGGAAAATCATTTTATTCATGGGATCATTTCTATATGAGGAATGAAGGAAATTCTAAAATTTATAATTGACTATGCCTAGATCTCAGAGAAATGACAATTTTATCGATAAGACCTTCACAATTGTAGCGGATATCTTATTGCAAATAATCCCAATGGCTTCAGGGGAAAAAGAGGCATTCACCTATTACAGAGATGGTGTGATTTGATACTTTTTTTTTTATTTCTGTCTTTATCGTTTCAGGGAATGGCGGAATATTGAGTCAATGAAAACTTACGCTTAGTGAAAGTGAGTGAAATAGAACAATTCTTTCTGTCGTGTATCCCCGATTGATGCAGCCTTAGATGCTTTTTTTTATCTTCTGATATTACTAGTATCAAGCGAAAGGTTAAACCTATGTGTGTAATAGGTTCTAATGGTCAAACCTATCTGATAGGCACGCATAGGGGAAAAAGCACTACGTGTGGGAATCGACAACACAAACGCTTCGTTATCATAAACATGACCCTTTAAGGGCTAGTGAAAATGGTTGAGACAACAAACATCCATCTCGTTTGTACTTCGGATACCGTTAGAACCATCGGAGATTGTTGAAGTGAATAATCCCCGTAAAATACAATGCGTTAAGGACAAAGAAAGTGTTGGAGGTTCTGTTTTTAAGTGCTAAAATCCTTGGTATTAAAAAAAGAGTCTTTGCAAGAAGGATGGCTAGAGATTAATAAGAAATACACTAGCTCCTGTTAATTCATAATATGGGCTAAGACCGATTCAACGGATTACTTTCCTTATTATGTAAAAAAAGGAGGAGCCGTATGAGGTTAAAATCTCATGTACGGTTTTGGAACGGAGATCATTTCAATTGAATGAACGACCGTAACGGATGTCAGCTCAATCCGAAGGGGAATATGCGGAAGCTTTACAAAATTATTATGAAGCCATGCGATTGGAAATCGACCCTTACGACCGAAGTTATATACTATATAATATAGGTCTTATCCACACGAGTAATGGGGAACATACTAAAGCTTTGGAATATTATTTCCAGGCATTAGAACGAAACCCGTCTTTACCACAAGCTCTTAATAATACGGCCTTGATCTGTCATTACGTGCGGCTATCTGTACTATAGAATGAATTCGTTTAGAACTACGGAGAAGAACAAAAGAAGAGACTTTCTACATATGCATCGTCCAAAGGACGGTTTTTATCAGCTGTAGTCAAAAGAATATCCCTCATAGGAGCCCAAATATGAATGGATAAATAGAGCCTCAATATTCCATGGATAAAAAATAATTTAATCATTTAAATTGATGGGGAAAGCACCATAAAGATCAATTATTGAAAGTTGGGACTGATACGATCAAATCTGCTCACTGACAAATCAACTTATGTAATATAGTTGATTTACTAGGCTATTTAGCAACGGTGTAGCATCAGATCCTAAAGATGTTAAGTACTCTCCTACAAGTTGCAGATGGAAAGTACTATTCTAAATTTCTATACAGAACATAGATAGTTACCCCTTAAAAAGACTTCTATCCGGATAATCTGAAGTAGATCTCGTTGTTTCTATATTCATCTTTATGAGGGTGGGAGAAAAGATAAAAACTGATCATTTATCGAAAGTATCGAAAGTGAAGTTTGAAACTCATGTCATTGACCCTTTCTGTTATTTTGGTTAACCTGAACTTATTCCCTATCTTCTAGTTTGGAAGTTTGGGTAAAGGACTAAAAAATAGTGAATTGAGCCGTATGAGGTGGGAAACTCTCAAGTACGGTTCTAAGGGAAGAAGACTTTTCTAAGTTGACCTATCCCGACCGAGGAGAACAGGCCATTCGACAAGGAGATCCTGAAATTGCGGAGGTTTGGTTCGATCAAGCTGCTGAGTATTGGAAACAAGCTATAGCGCTTGCTCCAAGCAATTATATCGAAGCACAAAATTGGTTAAAGATTACGGGACGTTTTGGAGAATGAAAATATATCGATTACCATACAATCGTCAGAATTATGAAATATTTTCTACATCCAGGATAAATTAATGTCTCATACTATTCGATCGAATTAGCTCCTCTTATTGAGTTGTCATTTTAGACATAATTATATTGACAATATAACATAGAATACCTTTTATGGATCGTTAATGAAAGGGATCTTTTGAATAGGGTTAAATCCCGTCCGGAGATATAAATATTGATTTATTAAAGATCTATTAATATTTTGAATAATTCAAAACTTTTGTGATTCATAAATGTGATCTAGGACATAAATCTGGATATGAAGATAATAATGATATTACAAATTACACCAATAAAATTATTTTTCCCACCCAATGAGAAAGCTTTACCATATCGTAACGGTCCATTGAGCACCTGTGGGATATGTCATAATAAATTGGAACACCTGCCTCAGAGCGACTTCCGTATAATAGTCGCTCCAGTCCTGAACTAGGAAATAAAGAGAGGAACGAGTTGAAAACATATAAATTCGTTTGGCGGGTTTTTTCTCATGTCTCGTCTGGAAAGAGGAGAACTCAATGATCATTCGTTCACCGGAACCAGAAGTAAAGATTGTTGTGGAGAGGGATCCTATTAAAACATCTTTTGAAAAATGGGCTAAACCCGGTCATTTCTCAAAGACACTATCTAAGGGACCTAATACTACCACTTGGATCTGGAACCTACATGCTGATGCTCACGATTTTGATAGCCATACTAATGATTTGGAAGAGATCTCTCGCAAAGTATTTAGTGCTCATTTTGGTCAACTAGCCGTCATATTTATTTGGCTAAGTGGGATGTATTTTCACGGCGCTCGTTTCTCCAATTATGAAGCATGGCTGGGTGATCCTACTCACATCAAACCCAGTGCTCAGGTAGTTTGGCCAATAGTAGGTCAAGAAATTTTGAATGGAGATGTAGGTGGAGGTTTTCGAGGAATACAAATAACCTCTGGATTCTTCCAGATTTGGCGAGCATCCGGAATAACTAGTGAATTACAACTTTACTGCACCGCAATTGGTGCATTGATCTTTGCAGCGTTAATGCTTTTTGCTGGTTGGTTTCATTATCACAAAGCTGCTCCAAAATTGACTTGGTTCCAAGATGTAGAATCAATGTTGAACCACCATTTATCAGGGTTATTAGGACTTGGGTCTCTATCTTGGGCAGGACACCAAGTACACGTTTCTTTACCTATTAACCAACTCCTAGATGCTGGAGTGGACCCTAAAGAGATACCACTTCCTCATGAATTTATTTCAAATCGTGAGCTTTTAGCTCAACTTTATCCCAGTTTTGCTGAGGGGTTGACCCCATTTTTCACCCTAAATTGGTCGAAATATTCAGAATTTTTGACTTTTCGTGGAGGACTAAATCCGGTAACGGGGGGTCTATGGCTGACCGATACTGCACATCACCATTTGGCTATTGCAGTTCTCTTTCTGATTGCTGGTCATATGTATAGGACTAATTGGGGTATTGGCCATAACCTCAAGGAAATTTTGGAAGCTCATAAAGGTCCATTTACAGGGGAGGGTCATAGAGGTCTTTACGAGATCTTAACCACCTCATGGCATGCTCAATTAGCTCTTAACCTAGCTATGTTAGGTTCTTTAACTATTGTCGTAGCTCACCACATGTATTCTATGCCCCCCTATCCGTATCTAGCTATTGACTATGGTACCCAACTCTCTCTGTTCACGCACCACATGTGGATTGGTGGATTTCTCATAGTTGGCGCTGCTGCACATGCAGCTATTTTTATGGTAAGAGACTATGACCCGACTACTCAATACAACAATCTTTTGGATCGTGTTTTGAGACATCGTGATACAATTGTATCACATCTCAACTGGGCATGTATATTCTTAGGCTTCCATAGTTTTGGTCTGTATATTCATAATGATACTATGAGTGCTTTAGGACGTCCTCAAGATATGTTTTCAGATACTGCTATACAATTACAACCTATCTTTGCTCAATGGATACAAAATACTCATGCCTCGGCTCCTAGTTTGACAGCTCCTGATGCAACAGCAAGCACCAGCTTAACCTGGGGAGGTGGTGATTTGGTAGCAGTAGGTGCCAAAGTGGCTTTGTTACCTATTCCATTAGGAACTGCAGATTTTTTAGTGCACCATATTCATGCATTTACTATCCATGTGACTGTACTAATACTACTTAAGGGTGTCTTATTTGCCCGTAGCTCTCGTTTAATACCTGATAAAGTAAATCTTGGTTTTCGTTTTCCCTGCGATGGGCCTGGGAGAGGAGGAACATGTCAAGTATCTGCCTGGGATCATGTCTTCCTAGGTTTATTTTGGATGTACAATGCAATTTCGGTAGTAATATTCCATTTCAGCTGGAAAATGCAGTCCGATGTTTGGGGTAGTATAAGTGATCAGGGAGTAGTAACTCATATTACAGGAGGAAACTTTGCACAGAGTTCCATTACAATTAACGGGTGGCTCCGTGACTTTCTATGGGCACAAGCCTCTCAAGTAATCCAATCTTACGGTTCTTCATTATCTGCATATGGTCTTTTATTTTTAGGTGCTCATTTCGTTTGGGCCTTTAGTCTAATGTTCCTATTCAGTGGTCGTGGGTATTGGCAAGAACTGATTGAATCTATTGTTTGGGCCCATAACAAATTAAAGGTTGCTCCTGCTATCCAGCCCAGAGCCTTGAGTATTGTCCAAGGACGTGCTGTAGGAGTAACTCATTACCTTCTGGGTGGAATCGCCACAACATGGGCGTTCTTCCTAGCAAGAATTATTGCAGTAGGATAATGGCTAGGAGGATTTGAAAAGCATTATGGCATCAAGATTTCCAAAGTTCAGCCAAGGCTTGGCCCAGGACCCAACTACTCGTCGTATTTGGTTTGGTATTGCTACTGCACATGACTTTGAAAGTCATGATGATATTACCGAAGAACGCCTTTATCAGAAGATTTTTGCTTCTCACTTTGGTCAGTTAGCTATAATCTTTTTGTGGACCTCTGGTAATTTATTCCACGTGGCTTGGCAAGGCAATTTCGAAGCATGGGTCCACGACCCCTTACATGTAAGACCTATTGCTCATGCAATTTGGGATCCTCATTTTGGTCAACCGGCCGTAGAAGCCTTTACCCGAGGAGGCGCCCCCGGTCCGGTCAATATTGCTTATTCTGGTGTTTATCAGTGGTGGTATACAATTGGCTTACGCACTAATGAAGATCTTTATACCGGAGCTCTTTTCTTGCTATTTCTTTCTTCTATCTTTTTAATAGCGGGTCGATTGCATTTACAACCTCAATGGAAACCAAGTGTTTCATGGTTTAAAAATGCCGAATCTCGTCTCAATCATCATTTGTCTGGGCTCTTCGGAGTCAGTTCTTTGGCTTGGACGGGACATTTAATTCATGTCGCTATTCCTGAATCAAGGGGGGAACACATAAGATGGGATAATTTCTTGAATGTATTACCGTATCCCCAAGGTTTAGAACCACTTTTTACAGGTCAGTGGAATCTTTATGCTCAAAATCCTGATTCTAGTAATCATTTTTTTGGTACCTCTCAAGGGTCGGGAACTGCGATCCTAACTCTTCTTGGAGGATTCCACCCACAAACTCAAAGTTTATGGCTAACTGATATTGCTCATCATCATTTAGCTATTGCATTTGTCTTTTTTATTGCTGGTCATATGTATAGAACCAACTTTGGGATCGGACACAGTATAAAAGATATTTTAGAAGCACATATTCCTCCGGGAGGTCTATTAGGCCGCGGACATAAGGGTCTTTATAACACAATAAATAATTCTCTTCATTTTCAATTAGGTCTTGCTCTAGCTTCTTTGGGAGTTATAACTTCCTTGGTAGCTCAACACATGTATTCTTTACCCGCCTATGCATTCATAGCACAAGACTTCACTACCCAAGCTGCATTGTATACTCATCATCAATACATTGCCGGATTCATTATGACAGGGGCGTTTGCTCATGGAGCTATATTCCTCATTAGGGATTATAATCCAGAACAGAATAAGGATAATGTATTGGCGAGAATGTTGGAGCATAAGGAAGCTATAATATCTCATTTGAGTTGGGCTAGTTTATTCCTAGGTTTTCATACCTTGGGACTTTATGTTCATAACGATGTTATGCTTGCTTTTGGTACTCCAGAAAAACAGATCTTGATCGAGCCTATATTTGCTCAGTGGATACAATCTGCTCATGGTAAGACTTTATATGGTTTTGATGTACTCTTATCTTCAGCAAATGATCCAGCATTCAATGCTGGTAAAAGCATATGGTTACCTGGTTGGTTGAATGCTATTAACGATAATAAAAATTCACTGTTCTTAACAATTGGTCCTGGAGACTTTTTGGTTCATCATGCTATTGCTCTAGGTTTGCATACAACTACATTGATTTTAGTAAAAGGTGCTTTAGATGCGCGTGGTTCCAAGTTAATGCCTGATAAGAAAGATTTTGGTTATAGTTTTCCTTGCGATGGTCCGGGACGGGGTGGTACTTGCGATATTTCGGCCTGGGATGCTTTTTATTTGGCAGTTTTTTGGATGTTGAATACCATTGGATGGGTTACTTTCTATTGGCATTGGAAGCATATCACCTTATGGCAGGGGAATGTTGCGCAATTTAATGAATCTTCCACTTATTTAATGGGATGGTCAAGAGATTATCTTTGGTTAAACTCTTCACAACTTATTAATGGATACAATCCTTTTGGTATGAACAGTTTATCTGTCTGGGCGTGGATGTTCTTATTCGGGCATCTTGTTTGGGCTACTGGATTTATGTTTCTTATTTCCTGGCGTGGATATTGGCAGGAACTTATTGAAACTCTCGCATGGGCCCATGAACGCACACCTTTGGCCAATTTAGTTCGATGGAGGGACAAGCCGGTAGCTCTTTCCATCGTTCAAGCACGATTAGTTGGATTAGCTCACTTTTCCGTAGGTTATATATTTACCTATGCAGCTTTCTTAATTGCCTCTACATCAGGCAAATTTGGTTAATTCTTTTCAATTTGAGGAGATATATAGATTATAAATCTAATCTCTCTGTATTTAAAATAAGGAGTAATACACGTAATACTTATCCATCTAAAATTTGATCTATATTTTGATTCCTCGATAAAAATTGACTGAATAATTATGGCAAGAAAAAGTCTCATTGAAAGAGAGAAAAAGAAAAAAAGATTGGAAAGGAAATATAATTTCCTTCGTCAATCTTTGAAAAAAGAGATGAGCGAAGTATCATCATTAGATGAGAAAATGAAAATTTATATAAAATTACAATCTTCACCACGTAATAGTGCACCTACACGTCTTCGTCGACGTTGTTTGACGACTGGAAGACCTAGAGCTAACTATCGAGATTTTGAGTTGTCCGGATATATAATCCGTGAGATGGCTCACGCATGTTTGTTGGCTGGGGTAACAAAATCGAGTTGGTAGGAGGAAAAAAAGATTCGTTCTTTAAGGTTATTGTGATGATAGAAAAGTCCTTCCCTTCCCTATATAGGGAGGGATAATATCATTTCCCAGGGGTTGCTCAATACACCTATTTTTTGCTATTATAGTAAAGGTAATATGAAAGGATAGCGCGGAGTAGAGCAGTTTGGTAGCTCGCAAGGCTCATAACCTTGAAGTCACGGGTTCAAATCCCGTCTCCGCTAAAAATACAATAAGCTTTTTATCCATTCTTAATTCCCTGGAGAATGGTTTGATAAACCAGGAAAAGATATGACCAAACCAATAATTATTCCTTGTTAGGATTTCATCCTCCAGATGGGCGGGTAGCGGGAATCGAACCCGCATCTTATCCTTGGCAAGGATAAATTTTATCCATTAAACAATACCCGCATTTGACTCGTTATAGGGATAATATAATATATATCCCTATATAGTACCAATTCTATGTGGGTACATAATTTAGTATTATAAGTATGATGATTAATACTACCAATAATAAAATAAACCCTCCCAAGAACACTTTAATTTAGTTTCTTGGTATTTTTAGGAAATGCCCTTGCGAACTATTAATGCCCTACGGAAAGGGGAGGGAGGGTTTCAACCTAAAAGATCTTAAAACATATCTAAGATATAAAAGAATTTAGAATACCTACTAAAAAGACTGATCCAATCCATAATGATATTCCTGAAAATAGCACATTTTTGCTACTTGACCAACCAGTAGGAGAGGCAAGTGCGACAGGTACACCAATCACTAGGAGAAATGAAATTGCAATTAATGCAAACACAGACGATTGGAAAGCAATAGTCATTGTTGTGATCTTAAAAGCTTTCAACAGATTCAATAGACTATACCATTCGATCCCCATCCGGTCAAATTCTGCATCAAATGCACTACGGATTTTCATTGATCATAATTGAATTAATTATTATCTGTCGGAGTAAAATAGGACCAGTTGGCCTCGTCCGGGAGAGATGGCCGAGTGGTTGATGGCTCCGGTCTTGAAAACCGGTATAGTTTTAAAAACTATCGAGGGTTCGAATCCCTCTCTCTCCTTTTGTTCGATTAAACAATCGATCTTATCAGATCAGTAGCAAAAAAAGGCTCGGCTATATAGCCGAGCAATAAGGACTCATTTGGAAAAAAATAGCGAAGGATCCCGTCTCCCAACATGGTAAATGAAAATAAATTAGATGAATTATGATTTTATCTAGTTTATTTTATAGTTTAATTAAGAGGGGTCATGGAAAGAACAGGTTCAAAATCACGATCAATTCCTTTCTCAAATCCTGCTGCAGCTGCGCGAGCTCTTCCTGCATGCCACAAATGACCCACGAAAAAGAAAAATCCTAGAACAAAATGAGAGGTGGCTAACCAACTTCGGGGTGATACATAATTCACCGCATTAATCTCGGTAGCTACACCACCCACAGAATTTAAAGAACCTAAAGGAGCATGAGTCATATATTCCGCTGAACGTCGTTCTTGCCAGGGTTGTATGTCCTTTTTCAACTTACTCAGGTCCAAACCATTAGGACCCCTTAGAGGTTCCAACCAGGGAGCACGAAGATCCCAAAAACGCATTGTTTCTCCTCCGAAGATAATTTCTCCAGTAGGAGAACGCATTAGATATTTACCTAAACCAGTAGGCCCCTGGGCAGACCCTACACTAGCTCCAAGACGTTGATCTCTAACTAGAAAAGTAAATGCTTGAGCTTGAGACGCCTCTGGGCCGGTTGGCCCATAGAATTCACTGGGATAAGCTGTATTGTTAAACCAAACAAAACAACAAGCAATGAAACCAAAGATAGAAAGAGCAGCTAAACTATAGGATAAGTAAGCTTCTCCTGACCATACAAACGCACGACGAGCCCATGCAAAAGGTTTTGTTAAGATGTGCCAGATACCACCGAAAATACAAATGGAACCTAACCATACATGTCCTCCGATTATATCTTCTAGATTGTCCACGCTAACAATCCATCCCTCTCCTCCAAAAGGAGACTTGAGCAAATAACCAAATATAGCAACTGGGTTAAGCGTAAGGTTCATAATTTTTCTTACATCTCCACCGCCAGGAGCCCAGGTATCATATATGCCACCAAAATACAAAGCCTTGAAGACTAGAAGAAAAGCACCAACACCTAGCAAAATTAAGTGAATACCTAAAATTGTAGTCATTTTATTTCTATCTTTCCAGACATAACCAAAAAATGGAAAAGATTCTTCTAAAGTTTCGGGTCCGATTAGTGCGTGATAAATACCACCAAAACCTAAAACTGCAGAAGAAATTAAGTGAAGTACCCCAGATACAAAATAGGGAAAAGTGTCCACAATTTCCCCACCAGGACCGACTCCCCATCCTAAAGTAGCTAGATGGGGAAGTAAAATCAATCCTTGTTCATACATAGGCTTTTCCGATACAAAATGAGCCACTTCAAATAGATTCATTGCTCCAGCCCAGAATACAATTAATCCGGCATGAGCCACGTGAGCCCCAAGTAATTTGCCTGACAAATTGATAAGTCGGGCATTACCAGCCCACCAAGCGAAACCAGTAGTTTCTTGGTCACGACCAGCTAAAGATAGAGTTCCATTAAAGAGCGTTTCCACGGGGTAGAACCTCCTCAGGGAATATAAGGTTTTCATGAGGCTGATCTTGAGCCGCCATCCAAGCACGAATACCTTCGTTCAAGAGAATATTTTTTGTGTAGAAAGTTTCAAATTCAGGATCTTCTGCCGCACGAATCTCCTGAGAAACAAAGTCATAGGCACGTAAGTTTAGAGCTAGACCAACTACTCCAATGGCACTCATCCATAAACCGGTCACTGGCACAAATAACATGAAGAAATGTAACCAACGTTTATTGGAAAAAGCAACCCCAAAAATTTGGGACCAGAAACGGTTAGCAGTTACCATAGAATAAGTCTCTTCAGCTTGAGTTGGGTTAAAAGCACGGAACGTATTTGCACCATCACCGTCTTCGAATAAAGTATTTTCCACGGTAGCACCGTGAATAGCACATAGAAGAGCAGCACCCAATACTCCGGCAACTCCCATCATATGAAATGGATTCAAGGTCCAATTATGAAAACCTTGAAAAAAGAGGATAAATCGGAAAATAGCCGCTACACCAAAACTAGGTGCAAAAAACCAACCAGACTGGCCTAATGGATAGATCAAGAATACAGAAACAAAAACAGCAATCGGAGCAGAGAACGCAATTGCATTATAAGGTCGCAATTGTACAGATCGAGCAAGTTCAAATTGGCGTAACATGAAGCCTATTAGACCAAAAGCACCATGAAGAGCAACGAAAGTCCATAGACCACCTAATTGGCACCAACGAGTAAAATCTCCTTGTGCTTCAGGACCCCATAATAGTAGCAAAGAATGTGCTAAACTATTAGCAGGCGTAGAAACTGCGGCAGTTAAAAAATTACAACCTTCCAAATACGAACTGGCCAATCCATGAGTATACCATGAAGTCACAAAGGTTGTACCCGTGAACCATCCACCTAGGGCAAAATAAGCACAAGGAAAAAGCAATAGACCAGACCAACCCACAAAAACAAAACGGTCTCTGCGTAGCCAGTCATCCATAGTATCAAATAAAGTTTGTTCCTCTTTGGAAGACTTTCCAAGGGCTATAGTCATAGTAATCCTCCTATTTAACTATTCCGACCTTTTCCGAACACCCTATCTGATAAAATAAAAAGGTATACGCTGGTTTGTCTATCTATGGATAATTTTTCATACATCATATCCCTTTCAACAAATTATTAATTGGGTTCCGAACATTTCTTGTTGGCACAGATTATTATCCGCTAAACTGAACCAATGCAATATAGGTAAATGCATGATGTTGTTTCTATTCAGTTTATTTCTGATCCTAAAATTACCTTCTGAATGGAATAAATATAAGAAGAACAACTGATGGAAAAGAATCACCAAATAACATTAACCACATCTATTCCATTCAATATTAGATGGAATAAATATTAGATGTCTTGAACCTAAATCCAAGATCAACAAAATCGATAGTAGTATTTTTATTGATTTAATAAGTCTCTATGTTTATTATTACTACATTATTCCTACGTAGTAAATAAGAACAACAAAAAGAATAATTCTAGCAGAGCTAGAGTAAATAAATCTATTTATTCTTTTCCTTCTATTCAGAAGAATAAAAAAATTTATTTCACTATAGTGAAAAATTTACAGTTCCCTTTTTTACATTGCCCATTTCTTATCTTTTTTTATATCTGAATTCCAATCCATTTTATACCGGTAGAATGATCAAAGTCAAATGTTTACTACATTCATATAAGAATGTTTGGTAAATCAATGATTTGAATTAGATATTAAATCAATTGGATTCTATAGATAGGAATAAACTTATGAGTTAGAGATATATGAGTTAGAGATAAAGAAATATTGACTTTCAGACTTCCATCTACATTTTTTCCCGGAGAATAAAAGATCATAACTGTTCATTCGACAGAACATCCAATCAATAACCAAATATTAAATCATTTGAACAACTTCAAATAATTGCCACTTTCAAAATCCCCCTCAATTTTCAATATCAGAATAGCTAATATATTCATCAGTCAATGGGTCAGGTTCACTTACTTCTCCTTCTTATTTACCTCTTTTGGGCCGAAAGAAGATACAAAATTACGAAAAGGAAATAGATTATGCCTTCTTATACTATTCCTCGTCCTATAGTAGCAAGATGAAGAAAAAAAGACTATATCTGATAAATAGTCTAGATAGCATTCTAGTTGTTCTCAATCTGCTCTATTCCGTTATACCAGATGTTGAACCTAAAATTGATAATGACAGGTATTTTTTATTGTTTTTCACAGGTTTTTTTAATTCTGTGAAAAATGAACACCGGGCGGAGCCCTTTATCGGGCTTGAACCGATGACTTACGCCTTACCATGGCGTTACTCTACCACTGAGTTAAAAGTGCTTTTGATCATGAAATGATCAATAACTAAGTCGACTACATATCGGGTATATATGTAATAATATAAATGGATCCACATAGAATATCAATGTGAATATAGATAGATCTATATCTATGGATTTATCAATATTGTTCGAGGACCGATCCTGTTTCAATCATGTCAATTAGTACTATTGACCCATTAGGTATTCGATTGAATTCTTCGACTTTGTTATATGTTATAAAAAGGGTGAGATTTATACCCTAAAATTGTGTTGACCTATTATTAAATTTGAATTGATTAGACTGCGTGGCTGTGAGATGACTCTCTTATTGGTCTGTCTGTTTATCACTTAGATTTACGCATAAGATTGTTTCGATCTGAGATAGAGATCGGCATCTACGATATTTCGTAAATAACAATATCCGATTGTTTGTGCCCATCTGGAAACACACGCACTGTATAATAAGTGTTGGTTCAGAGGACCAAACATCTATATCGCTTCACTACGGGTTCCGCGAGCGAATCTCCGTAAACTTTGAATCAAATTAGCATTCGGTTCAAAAGAAAGGGCTATAAATTCCGTTATACATTGAATTGGGGGATCTCGTACGCAATATTGCTGGGAAGAGGCATTTTCTAAACTAAATAAAAATTTTTTTTTCCATCATTGTTCCACCTTTTGATTCAACGTAATAGATATATCCGTAGCAATGCCCCAATATTTTTGGGCTTTAAACTAAAGCTATAAGGATATAAAAGCAAAGCCTCTTTTGAGTTTTGAGGCTTTATTTAATATAGAATAAATGTTTTTAAATCACTAAAAAAAAGATTATTTTTGTTTCATATTCTTGACAATTTACTAGGAATTTTGATATTATGATAATAAGTGGGCCCCTATCGTCTAGTGGCCCAGGACATCTCTCTTTCAAGGAGGCAACGGGGATTCGATTTCCCCTAGGGGTACTATGCTATAAAAGTCATTAGGAGACCTACCTAATAAGTATTCTAATGACTTTCCATTTTTTGTTCCTGGGTCGATGCCCGAGTGGCTAATGGGGACGGACTGTAAATCCGTTGGCAATATGCTTACGCTGGTTCAAATCCAGCTCGGCCCAATACCAACCTGAATATCATAGATTGATATTCATTGTCATCTAATGATGACAAGGTATATATTAATACCCAATATAGAAAGAAAATAAACGAACAGATACTTTCATAATTAAAGGAAAAGGTTAAATCTTTTATTTGACCGGCACTAATAAAAAATAAATTCCTATTAGAGAGTAATAGGTTAACTGTACCTAGTGGGATTGTAGTTCAATTGGTTAGAGTACCGCCCTGTCAAGACGGAAGTTGCGGGTTCGAGCCCCGTCAGTCCCGGTCCAATAAATTTACCAATTCTTCGGTCGATCCCCACTTCAGAGAAGTAAAAAAAGGGAAAATTGGGTAGACTAGATACATCTACTAAGGATTCTATAGATGTATCTATATCTGGTTATTTCAACAAATAACCAATTCATTGGTTAATTCTGCCAACATTTCGATGAATAACATTGAATTATCATATCCAAAATAAATCCTATTTTTTTCTTGAGATAGAAAAAAGGGTTTCGTAGATCTGTGTTAGGAAGGATAATGTAAGTATAAGTACAACCATTTTTTTAGAAACGAGAATACTGTATCTAAAAATAAAAAAGATCCCTTTTTCAAATTATAAAATAAGGATTGGATTATATTTGGTCTGACTATCCAAATAGTTGCCCATTTTAGGGTCATGGGCAATCGAATAATTTGAAACTATTCATTTCATATTTTTAGTTATCGGTGAGCATTACAAGACAAATCAGTGGGATTTTCACAGGGGTATCCTTTCCCCCCCTTTTTTTTTAGTTGTAGTTACCCCGACTTTTGCTATTTTTGATGTATAATCAGATGCAAGCTTGGGCATCTTTACCAACGGAATCAATAGAATTAAAATTAATTGTCTCTTTCTCGATGAGAAAGTTTGCATTTGCATTCCATAACTTTTGGAGTCAACTTGTGCGGCTCTAGGTCATATTACCAATATAGCCAAATATAATTTGATTTTAAATGTTGATATTATCAACTATTGTTTATATAATAGGAAAGTGAAAAATTTCCACTTTGCACTATCCTGATTAGTTCCATTATCATTAATATATTAATAATATATATTTTTTTTTTTATAGAGGGATTCATATGGATATAGTCGATATCGCTTGGGCTGCTCTAATGGTAGTTTTTACGTTTTCTATTTCACTCGTAGTATGGGGTAGAAGTGGACTTTAATAAGACTAATAGTCTCCTTCTAATTTTACTAATTGAATTGAGAACAATTATTGAGATGAAAATTTTGTATGTTTATTAATGATCTATTAATATTGAATGATCAATGATATTATCAAAATCAAATATTTATGAAATAAAATTGGATATGCATAAAGGAATGCATCCTTTACCCTCGTATTTTCGTATTTTTTTAATACGAAAATACTGGATATTTATCCATATACGAAGTACTATATGTAATTTTATTTATGCTACTTTTACGTTTTCATCGAATGATTGCAAATAATACGAGTCTGTTCTCAACAGCATATGGAGCAGTGCTGCTCTCTCTCAACCATACATCCCTTTTCCATAGAAAGTATTTTATTTTTCCTGTACAGCAAAATACTTTTGCAAAGTAGGTCTGTTCAGAACTAGACCTATGTTCTGTCTACATAAAATTCCTTTTTCCAAGGGCATATAACATATAATAAAAAGATTGTGATTAGCCTTGTTTTTACCAGGTCCTTATCCCATATTCAAGGACCCCATGGTCCAAGGGCTATTAGATCTAATAATCTAAGATCTGTGTAGAAGAAGTAGTACAAAAGAAAAGTGAAAGGAAGGTTTTTCTTTTACTTCGTACTACTTCTTTTCCAAATCAATTTCTACTCCTTAATACGACCTTTATTCCCTTTTTTTTACTGATGATCTATAACTAGAATTGATTTAGTTATCAGTAATCACTGACTTGATGATACAAGTCAATTACTTTGACTCACCGTTTTGACGTAAATGATAACTAAAAAAGCAGTAGGGACCGAAATGAACAATGCAACAGCAATAAATGCGAGGATATTTACTTCCATGATTTATTTTTCCTTCGTTTTACAATAACTCGAGATTTGATCTCATAGAGTAGAGATTAGTCTACTTTTTACCAAAACCCAAAAAGAGGAATCAGAATCCCTAGAGTATTACTTCGTATTTTTTATTCAATAAAAATTAAATAGTATAACATACTATGTTCTCTTATTCATACCGAATCTAGTAATTCGATTCCTAATTAATCCCACCGGAACTATTCATATAGTTCCATAAGTTTTACTTATACAAGTAAATTTTATCGCTAAGTATTGGATATGCAAATATATAAAGATTTTTGTTTGATCAAATCTTTGTCTCGATCAAATATTGCGAAGTTGATATTTGATCTGAATTGCCCCGGGGCAGAGAAATATTCTAAATACTTCTCTGATGAAGTATATAGCTTCATCACTAGGAATTCCCTGGTAGTACGTCCTAATAGGGATATACTGTTGGTAATCGATCTTACCACATTTCTTTCACTTTATTTACCCTAACAAGGCGACACCCGGATTTGAACTGGGGATGGGGGATTTGCAGTCCCCTGCCTTACCACTTGGCTATGTCGCCATCCCCAGATCAATTAGATCTTGATTTGGGGAATTTTGAGTCCCCTGCTTTATAACTCGATTATTTCGTAGGGGGATTTGAAGTCCCCCTTTCAAAAAGGTAAGGTATTGGAAAATAAGGGATTAAAAGTCCCTTATTAAGGTAAGGGATTTGCAGTCCCCTTTAAGGTAAGGGATTTAAAGTCCCTTTTAAAACATAAAACAGATTTAATAATAATAAGGGATTTAAAGTCCCTTATTAAGTTAAGGGATTTGCAGTCCCCTTTAAGATAAGGGATTTAAAGTCCCTTTTAAAACAGATTTAATAATAATAAGGGATTTAAAGTCCCTATTTGGACTTATAGGGAAAGAAGGTAAAATGCTTAGTTTTCGGATGTATAGCATCATACAACTTGCTTGTTTTAAGATGCCAAACATAATGCGTAGAAAGATCCAATTTTCATTTCATGTTTCACTTCTCATTATAGCATAGTGAATGCACATTTGTCAACCAAAAAGGAAATAATGGCAAAATTGTTCTTTTCCCTTCATTTAATCTTATCATTTAATGTGATAATGCATTGAAATTATACCATTCGACGATAAGTAATCCGCCCTGTTTTAACCTTTAAGAAAGATTAAAAAAAGGACCTCTCCTTTTTATTGTATATATATAATATAAATTTGTATATGGGTAGAATTTTACGGGATATAATTAACAAAACTACATGGCAATTTTTGTCGTATTTATTCGTATAGATCAATAAGGAATAAATAACGAAATTTACTTTTTATAGGAAACTTCCAATGCGATTAGATGAAAATAAGGGGATATTTACAATCCCCGAATTTGGTAAAATACAACTTGAAGGATTTTGTCGTTTTATCAACCAAGGCTTAATAGAAGAACTGAATAAGTGTTCAAAATTTTATAGCCCAAATAAAGAAATTGAATTTAGGCTTTATGGGAATGAATATAAATTAGTAGAACCTTTAATTAAAGAGAGAGATGCTGTATACCTATCTGTTACATATCACTGTAAATTATATGTACCAGCGAGATTGATTCAGAGAACTCGTGGAAAGATACAGAACCAAATTATATTTTTGGGAAATATTCCTTTAATAAATTCTAAAGGAACTTTTGTAGTCAATGGAAATTACAGAGTCGTGGTCAATCAAATATTAAGAAGTCCCGGTATTTATTACACTTGGGAACGAAAAACGTTAGGAAACATTATCTATCTCGGCACTATAATTTCAGATTTGGGAGGAAGATCAAAATTAGAGATCAATATAAGCAAACAAAGGATATGGATTCATGTAAGTAGAAAGAAAAAAATATCTGTTGTACTTCTATTGTTGGCTATGGGCCTAAATCTCAAAGAGATTCTAAACGATACTCGCTATACGAATTTCAAAGCATTTATCCTTTCCGAGAATGGAACGAAGGAGTACAAGGAATGTTGCAAATGGACGAATTTTGGGAAGGAAGATGCCATTTTGGCACTTTATAAGGAACTCTATATAAGTGACGATGACCCTAAAAAATACACTTTGGAATTTTCCGATTCTATATGTGAACAATTGCAAATAAGCTTTTTCCGAACTAAATGTTTATTAGGAAAGATTGGTCGACGAAATCCGAACAAAAAACTGAATCTTGATATACCCGAGAACGAAATTTTTTCATTACCACACGATGTATTGGCTGCTGTGGATTACCCTATTAGAGTGCAATTTGGAACGGGTACACTCGATGATATAGATCACCTACAAAATCGATATATTCGTTCTGTAGCAGATTTATTACAAGAGCAATTAAGATTAGCTCTACATTGTTTGAAAGAAGAAATTTCAAAAACTAAATTTAAATTATATAAAAAAAAAGATCCTAAAAAAAGTTTAGTAACTCCTAAAAAATTGGCAACTTTACTCCCATTAACAGACACTTTTCAAGATTTTTTTGGTTTACATCCCTTATCACAATTTTTGGATCAAACTAATCCATTAGCAGAAATAGTTCATAGCCGAAAAGTAAGCTCTTTAGGCCCTGGAGGATTGACAAGTCGAACTGCTACTTTTCGTACAAGGGATATTCATCCTAGTCATTATGGACGTATTTGTCCTATTACGACGTCCGAAGGAATAAATGTTGGACTTATTGCATCCTTATCTATTTATGCAACGCTTAGTCATTGCGGCTCTTTACAAAGTCCATTTCATAGGATATCTGAGAGATCGAAGGAAGAACATATGGTTTATCTATTATCGGGAGAAGATGAATATTATCGGATAGCTACAGGAAATTCTCTGGCATTAAATCAAGGGGTTCCAGAGGAACAATTTACTCCAGCTCGATTTCGACAAGAATTTCTAGTTTTTGCATGGGACCAAATCCATTTCAGAAGTATTTTTCCTTCCCAATATTTTTCCGTTGGAGTTTGCCTTATTCCTTTTCTCGAACATAATGATGCGAATCGTGCTTTAATGGGTTCTAATATGCAGCGTCAAGCAGTTCCACTTGTTCAACCTGAGAAGTGCATTGTTGGAACAGGGTTAGAGGGTCAAGTAGCTCTAGATTCAGGAAGTGTAGCTATAGCTAAGGAAGGGGGAAGAATTCAGTATATTGATGCTGGAAATATAACTATCACTTCATCCGTTGTTCAAGACACTATAGGAACAGAATTGATTGTATATCAACGTTCTAATAGTAATACTTGTATACATCAAAAACCCCGAGTTCGTCAAGGGGAATATGTAAAGAGGGGACAAATTATAGCAGACAGTGCGGCTACAGTAGGGGGAGAACTTTCTTTAGGAAAAAACATCCTAGTGGCTTATATGCCATGGGAAGGATACAATTTTGAAGACGCAATACTTATTAGTGAACGTCTGGTATATGAAGATATTTTTACTTCTTTCCAGATCGTAAGATACGAAATTGGAGCTTATTGGACGAACCAAGGCCCCGAGGTAATCACTAGAGAAATACCCCATTTAGATGCTCACTTACTCCGTCATTTGGACGAAAACGGCCTTGTAATGATAGGATCTTGGATAGAAACAGGTGATGTTTTAGTGGGCAAATTAACACTTGAAGCAGAAGAAGACTCACTATTAAATACTCCAGAAGGAAGATTATTACAAGCTTTATTTGATATTAAGGCACCACCTACTGGAAAAGAAAATTGTTTTAGAGTCCCTAAAGGTGTGAGAGGCCGAGTTATCGATGTGAGATGTATAGAGGAAGAAGATTATTCTGGCGATATTGTGGAAAAAGTCCATGTATATATTTCACAAAAACGTAAAATACAAGTGGGTGATAAAGTAGCTGGAAGGCATGGTAATAAAGGTATTATTTCAAGAGTTTTGCCCATACAAGATATGCCTTATTTACAGAATGGAACACCAGTGGATATGGTATTAAATCCATTAGGGGTACCTTCACGAATGAATGTAGGACAGATCTTTGAATGTTTGCTCGGTTTAGCAGGAGAACTAATGAACAAACATTATAGAATAGCACCTTTTGACGAAAGATACGAGCGAGAAGCTTCTAGAAAACTAGTGTTTTCTGAGCTTTATAAAGCTAGCGAGCAAACAGCTAATCCATGGGTATTTGAACCTGATCATCCTGGAAAACATAGATTAATTGATGGAAGAACAGGAGAAATTTTTGAACAACCTGTTACAATAGGAATAGCTTATATATCGAAATTGTGTCATCAAGTTGCTGACAAAATTCATGCACGTTCCAGTGGACCTTATACAATGGTTACACAGCAACCTCTGAAAGGAAAATCCAAACGAGGAGGGCAACGAGTAGGAGAAATGGAAGTTTGGGCTCTAGAAGGTTTTGGTGTTGCTTATATTTTACACGAGATGCTTACTTTGAAATCTGACCATATTGATGCTCGTGAAAAAGTATTTGGTGCCATTCTCACTGGAGAGCCAATGCCTAAATCTAGCACTCCTACAGAATCTTTCCGATTGCTCAGTCGAGAACTACGATCTTTAGCTCTAGAATTGAATCATACTATTCTATCTGAGAAAGACTTTCAGATAGATAGGAAGGAAGTTTGATCAAAATCAATCAAAAATTTTTTTTATGAGTGAACAGGATAAACATCAACAACTTCGAATTGGATTAGTTTCTCCCGAGCAGATTCTTGCTTGGTCTGAAAGAATTTTACCTAATGGAGAAAGAGTTGGAGAAGTGACTACAGACTATACTTTAGATTATAAAACTTATGAACCCGAAAGAGATGGGTTATTTTGTGAAAAAATCTTTGGGCCTAAGAAAAGGGGAGTTTGTGCTTGTGGAAAATCTCGAGTCATCGATAATAAAAAGGAAGACCACAAATCCAATTTTTGTGCCCAATGTGGAGTTGAACTTGTTGTGGATTCTCGAATTCGAAGATATCGAATGGGATACATTAAACTGGCATGCCCCGTTGTTCATATTTGGTATTTCAAACGGCGTCCCAGTTATATCGCGGATCTATTAGATAAAACCCGTAAAGAATTAGAAGACCTAGTATACTGCGATGTGTGACTTGATCACAAGCTCCTATTAATACAGATCCGTTAAAACTGTCATCCTATTAAATCTAATTGGGATGCCCTTAGCTCTGACACGTCCCTCGGGAAGAGTAGCATGAAGCTCAGAGATATTGATAAAGAGGCATGAATCTAGGGTTAATATCTTGTATATTAAATTGCTAATTGGACTTCGTAAAAACACTTCTTTTCTTATAAGAATGGTTCATTTTGTTTCAGATTATCCTTTATTTCTTCGAGACCAAAAAGAATATATGGTTATAGGAGTCTATTCATCGCACATATGCTTCAAAAAGTATTGTAACCATCGAAGTAAAGCAGAAACCTACAGGATCAAATAGAACGAGATACAGACAAGTAAATCCCTTATGAGTTTCAAATGAATTGAAGGTCTTTAACATTTAACAAAGAAATGTATCATTCAAAAGGGAGGAGACTGCTCAATAATTCCGTATTTATGTTGTAATACGAATCGTAAACGAATATTTGAATGAACTTGTAACTTGAGCAAAGAGTAACTATTTTATTTAAGAGCAAAAAACATTATTATGCATAATAATACAAAATTACTTTACGTTTTGTTATAGTTATATAGTTACTTGAGCCGGATGAGAGGAAACTTTCATGTCCGATTCTGAGGGGGGGAAATCCTAGAATAACCTATCCAAATGTTTGTATTACTAGGTCCATAGCTAATAAGCCAACTTTATTGCGATTTCAGGCTTCACTTAAATCTAAGTATCAATCCTGGCCAGAGATTATTGCTTATTATCTCTCTTGGGATTTTGATTTTGGGCTATTTCAAGAGAGAGAAATAGCCACTGGGGGAAAAGCTATCAGAGACCAACTAGCTGGTCTGGATTTACAAATTATTCTAGATCGTTCATATGTGGAATGGAAGAGATTGGACGAGATAATATCAATATCTATATTTTTTACGGGGACTGAGGATGCAGAACAGTATGTAGAAGAGGAGGGGGGATTGATGTATGATAAATTTAAAGAGCAAGAACTTCAAAAACTTCGAAGAAGAAAAGATCTATTGGTTAGACGCATGAGATTAGCGCAATATTTTGTTCAAGCACATATAGAACCACAATGGATGGTTTTATGCCTATTACCAGTTCTTCCTCCCGATCTGAGGCCAATGTTTCAATTAGATGAAGTTGGACTGATTAGTTCAGATCTCAATGAACTTTATCAAACAGTTATTCGTCGAAATAATCTTCTTAACCACTTCATAGATAATAGTGTATCTGTAATGGCGGATTTCTTGATTGATCAAAAAAAATTAATCCAAGAAGCCGTAGATGCACTTCTTGATAACGGCATCGGCGGACAACCAGTGAGAGATAGTCATGATAGGCCTTATAAATCGTTCTCAGATTTCATCCAAGGCAAAGAAGGAAGATTTCGTGAAAATTTACTTGGTAAACGAGTTGATTATTCAGGTCGTTCTGTTATTGTGGTAGGTCCCCTTCTCTCATTGTATCAATGTGGATTACCCCGAGAAATCGCAATAGAACTTTTTCAAGCATTTTTAATTCGTGATCTAATTGAACGACAGATTGCTCCCAATCTAAGAGCTGCTAAAATTATAATTCGAGATAGGGGACCCATTATATGGAACGTACTTAAACAAATTATGCAAAGACATCCCATATTGTTAAATCGAGCGCCTACTTTACACAGATTAGGAATACAAGCATTTATACCTATTTTAATAGAAGAACTTGCCATTCATTTACATCCATTGGTTTGTGCAGGATTTAATGCGGATTTTGACGGAGATCAGATGGCTGTCCACGTACCTCTATCGATGGAAGCTCAAGTAGAAGCTCGTTTACTTATGTTTTCTCATCTTAATCTTATCTCTCCAACTATAGGAGATCCTATTTGCGTACCGACTCAAGATATGCTTCTTGGACTTTATAGATCAACCCTTCAAAAAAATCAAGGTATTTATGAAAATAGGTATCACCCAAATAACTCAAAAAAGAAGATCGTTTCACCTTCGTTTTCTAGCTATGATGATGCGCTCAGAGCTTATCAACAAAAACGAATTGATTTAGACAGTCCTTTATGGCTCCGTTGGGGGAGAGATATAGATATATCTATTATTAATTCAGTAAACCGAGAAGTCCCTATCGAAGTTCAATATGAATCTTTGGGTACCTTCCACGAAATCTATGAACATTTTAGAATAAGAAAAGGTAAAATGGGAGAAATACTGAATAAATATATTCGAACAACCGTCGGTCGTTCTCGTTTTAATCGAGAAATAGAAGAAGCTATAAAAGGCGTGTGGGTTTATGATATCCAACAAGAAATGTCACTATTCAGAATCTAATGTTATTAGTCTTATGATCCTTTCATTCATGTAGAGATACAGATCAAGGAAGCCGTACGGCTTGAACCCATTGCTGAATCCTGTTCCCAAAAAGAAAAAAAAAAATGGGAGATTTTTATTATGGCAGAACCTAATTGTTTCGAAGTGCCCTTTGAAGTGCCCTTTTATAATAAAGTTATGAATAAAACTGCTATGAAGCAGCTTATTAGCAAATTCGTAAATCAATTTGGAATGGCATATACATCACATATATTAGATCAACTCAAAACTTCAGGTTTCCAGCAAGCGACTGATGCAGCTATTTCATTAGGAATTGATGATCTTTTAACAACGCCATCTAAAGTATGGCTTATCCAAGATGCGCAGCAACAGGGTTTTGCTTCGGAAAAACATCATGATTATGGGAATGTACATTCAGTGGAAAAATTACGTCAATTGATCGAGATATGGCATGCTACCAGTGAATATTTGAGACGAGAAATGAATCCAAATTTTAGGATGACTGATCCTTTTAATCCAGTACATATGATGTCCTTCTCGGGAGCTAGAGGAAGTACATCTCAGGTTCACCAATTAGTAGGTATGAGAGGCTTAATGTCAGATCCTCACGGAAAAATCGTTGATTTACCGATTCAAGGAAATTTCCGTGAAGGACTCTCCTTAACTGAATATATTATTTCCTGTTATGGTGCTCGTAAAGGAGTTGTGGATACTTCTATACGAACAGCAGATGCTGGATACCTCACACGTAGACTTGTTGAAGTAGTACAACACATCGTTGTGCGTAAAGCAGATTGTGGCACTATCCAAGGTCTTTTTGTAAGTCTCATTCAAGATCGAGAAATAATCAAAAATAAAATTGTTCTACAAACACTAATTGGTCGTGTGTTAGCAGACGATATATATATAAATGGGAGATGTATTGCCATGCGTAATCAAGATATTGGGATTAAACTTGCCAATCAATTACAAAACCTCCAAACACAAATATATATACGAACCCCTTTTACTTGCAAAAGTATATCGTGGATTTGTCAATTGTGTTATGGTCGGAGTACAACTCATAGTAACTTAATCGAATTAGGAGAAGCAGTCGGTATTATTGCAGGCCAATCAATTGGAGAACCAGGAACTCAACTAACATTAAGGACTTTTCATACTGGTGGGGTATTTACAGGTGATATTGCAGAACATATACGAGCCCCTTTTACTGGAAAAATTGAATTCAATGAAAATTTGGTTTACCCTACACGTACACGTCATGGGCATCCTGCTTATATATGTCATAATAGTTTATGCGTGACTATTGATAGTAAAGATAAAGTACAAAACTTAACCATTCCACCAGAAAGTTTGCTCTTCATTCAGAATCATCAACTCGTGGAATCAGAACAAGTTATTGCCGAAGTTCGTGCTAAAACATCTCCCTTCAAAGAGAAAGTGGAGAAACATATATATTCTGACCTAACAGGAGAAATGCACCGGAGTATCCCTATGTCCAATTTTATATTGAAGACAACTCATTTATGGGTATTATCGGGAAGTATGTACAAATCCGTTGTAGTACCTTTTTATACATTTCTTAAAGATCAAGATCAAGTGGATATTAATAGGGAAAATAAAGCAAGTTCCAAATTTATGTTTCATAACAAATTAGACTATAATAATCTTTTTTATTCCAATGATAAAAGTCAGTTACTTAGTAAGGGAACTATTCGTTCATTACCTAATGAGAATAAAAAAGGTGAATCTTTTATGGTTCTTTCCCCTTTCGATTTTTTGCAAATCGTTCTAGTTAACGATTCAAAAGGTTTAAATACAGTAACAGTAAAAAAATTAATTAGGAAGGATCCAATTATACAAATCATTGAATTGTCAGGTCTATTGGGTCATTTACATAGTATTGCTAATCATTTCCCATACTCCCATTTCATAACTTATAATACATTCTTACTAAATAACCGTTCAATTTCTGGCAATTACTCAAATATTCTGCAAGTAGCTAAATGCTATTTTATGGATGAAAAGGCGGGAATTTATAAATTGGATTCATGCAGAAATATTATTTCCAATTTAGTCAAATCTAATTTGTACTCCTCCTTATCCTATTTTTGTAAAAAAAAAATTTCAGTAGTTAGTCCTGGACAATTTCTTTGTGAAAGTGTATGGATATCCGAAGATGAACCACTCCACGCATCTGGTCAAATTATAGCCGTTCATGAGGAGTCTTTAGTCATTAGATTAGCTAAACCCTACTTGGGTACTCGAGGAGCAACCCTTCATGGTGATTATGGAAAAATTATTTACGAAGGAAATACATTGATAACTCTGTTATACGAAAGATTAAAATCCGATGATATAATTCAAGGTCTTCCTAAAGTTGAACAATTGTCAGAAGCCCGTTCGACTACTTCAATATCGAAAAATCGCAAAAAAAGTTTTAAAAAATTGAACAAGAACCTAGAAAGATCTCTTGGAAACTTTTGGGGGTCATTCATCAGTGTTAGGATAACTATGGAGCATAGTCAGATTCAGTTGGTCAATAAAATTCAAAGGGTTTATCGATCCCAGGGAGTACAAATTTCTGATAAACATATAGAAATTATTGTACGCCAAATGACATCAAAAGTTTTAATTGTAGATGTGGACAATTCGGAAAATGGAAATTTGGAAAATGGATTGGGTAATGTTTTTTTACCTGGGGAACTAGTTGGATTATCACAAGCGCAAAGAATGGATCGTGCTCTAGAAAAGGCAATCAATTATCGAACAATTTTATTGGGAATAACAAAGGCATCTCTGAATACTAAAAGTTTTCTGTCAGAAGCGAGTTTTCAGGAAACTGCTCGGGTCCTAGCTAAATCTGCTCTTCGAGGTCGTATTGATTGGTTGAAAGGCTTGAAGGAAAATGTTATTCTGGGGGATATTATACCTGTCGGTACTGGATTCAACCGTTTGGAAAAACGGAACAAAATGGATCCGGGAACGGAGAATAAAAATCTATTTAGCAACAAAGTGAAAGAGATTTTATCTCATCATCAATATAAAGAAGTCTCTGTTTTGTCCGTTAAGCAAAAAAAAAAAAAAGTTATAAAAAAATTAGTAAAAAAGAAAAAATTGAAACGACCAGTAAAAAAGAGGTAAATAACTTTTTTTTTCTTAGAAATAGAGGAATTTATTATTACTTTATTAATTATATTAATTTTTATTGTTAGATTCATTTTCAGTTTTAGAATAAAGATAGAAAATGAAATGGATATTTTCTATCCCGTACGATACGGGGCAAGCAATCTTTTTTAATCCATTCCATCGGAATGTAGATATTACAGTTAATAGTAAAAAGAAAGAATAAAAACAAAATGACGAAAAGAAAAAATTGGAACATCAATTTGAAGGAAATGATAGGAGTAGGAGTTCATCTGGGTCATCAGACTAGAAAATGTAATCCTAAAATGGCACCTTACATTTTTAAAGATCGTAAAGATATGCATATTATAAATCTGACTAAAACTGCTCGTTTTTTATCAGAAGCCTGTGACTTTGTTTTTGATGGAGCAAGGAGAGGAAAACAATTTATGATAGTTGGCACAAAAAATCCAGGAGCTGATGCTACTAAATTAGCTGCTTTAGCAGCTCGATGTCATTATGTCAATAAAAAATGGCTAGGGGGCATGTTAACTAATTGGTTCACTACAGAAGCAAGACTTGAAAAATTAAAAAATTTGATGAAAAAAAAAAATACGGGAGGATTCGATCGATTTACAAAGAAAGAAGCAGCACTATTAAAGAGAGAATTGAACAAATTGCAGGAATATCTAGGTGGGATTAAATACATGACAAAATTGCCCGATATTGTAATAATTCTTGATCAAAAAGGAGAATCGACCGCCATTCGGGAATGTATAACTTTGGGCATTCCAACAATTTGCTTAGTTGATACAGATTGTGACCCAGATCTCGTGGATATCCCAATTCCAACCAATGATGATGGTAGAGGACCAATCCGATTGATCCTAAAAAAATTAACTTCAGCAATTCGCGCGGGTAGAGAGGCTATATAAAAGGTTAATTTTTAATTAAAAGCGGTAAGCTAGATACTGAGTTGGCTACTATTCCAAAATATTAGAGAATAGATTAGAATAATCTATTCTTATTAAAATCAAGAAATTTCCTTAATCAAATAACCATTCCATTATTCTATTTCATAGCCGATGATAGTGAAATAATTTAGGAATCGGTCATTGAACCAAAATCATTTCTTTTTGAAATTAATCTTTGTAAAGAGAACTATGGATATTATACAATTTTCTATTAATACGCTAAATCATTTTGACGAGATATCCATTGTGGAGGTAGGTCAACATTTTTATTGGCAAATAGGGGGGTTTCAAGTTCATGCACAGGTACTTATAACTTCCTGGATTGTAATTGCTATCTTATTAAGTTCAGCTACTATAGCTGTTCGAGATCCACAAATCGTTCCGACCGGAGCTCAAAATTTTGTTGAATATGTTCTCGAATTTATTCGGGACTTGGCTAGAACTCAGATTGGCGAAGAAGAATATGGTCCCTGGGTTTCCTTTATAGGAACTATGTTCCTATTTATCTTTGTTTCTAACTGGTCGGGTGCTCTTCTCCCTTGGGGAATTCTTAAATTGCCTCATGGGGAGTTAGCCGCACCTACAAATGATATTAATACTACGGTGGCTCTAGCTTTGCTCACATCAGTAGCCTATTTTTATGCAGGTCTTACAAAGAAGGGTTTAGGCTATTTTGGGAGATATATTCAACCAACCCCAATACTTTTACCAATTAATATATTAGAAGATTTTACAAAACCTCTATCACTTAGTTTTCGACTTTTTGGGAATATATTAGCTGACGAATTGGTAGTTGCCGTTCCTGTTTCTTTGGTACCTTTAGTGGTTCCTATACCTGTAATGTTTCTAGGATTATTTACAAGTGGTATTCAAGCTTTAATCTTTGCAACTCTGGCTGCAGCTTATATAGGTGAATCCATGGAGAATCATCATTAATTCTAATTAGATTGGACTTAATCTTTTCTAATCTTCGAACTTATAAAATATTTTATATTTTATATAATAATGGGATGTACAATGTTCTTTCCATTTTTATTATTATATACCCAAGGATTCAAATCCCTTAATGTATAAGGTATTAGTATAAAGATTTAGGATCAGTAAACTACTAGCGGATTAATAGAAAATTACTAGATAGAATAAATAATATTTGTAGATTCATATCTATAAATAAAATGGAACAAGTTCACGGAGCTTGTTGATATGTACTCCGATATGGAACAATAAATTGACCCCGAAGGGATACATATATCTTATGTATATAGTTTGTAGTATATGATACTATGTATATGCAGATATTATCTAAATATGTTAATATGTCTATAGAATTTTTCTATAAAAATAAGTTCTTACGCAGGATTTTTTATTCCCTAACTAAAAAAAGAATAAAAATAGGCTTCTGTTTCATAAAAAAAAAAGAATAAATAAGGGTATTTTAATATTTTTTAATATCGTTATTGAAATTCTTCTCTAGTTGAACCTGAACGAACAATCAAATCAATAGATCTATCGTATTATCCACCATTTATAAATTTATAAACCTTAGTAAGAGGAGATTACTATGAATCCCTTGATTTCTGCTGCTTCTGTTATTGCTGCTGGATTATCCGTAGGCCTCGCTTCTATTGGACCTGGCATTGGTCAAGGCACTGCTGCGGGACAAGCTGTTGAAGGTATTGCGAGACAACCAGAAGCGGAGGGTAAAATACGGGGTACCTTACTGTTAAGTTTAGCTTTTATGGAAGCTTTAACTATTTATGGATTAGTTGTAGCGTTAGCACTTTTATTTGCTAATCCATTCGTTTGATCTTGTAAAAAAAAAATCTGTACCCGTCGGGATTCTAAGTACCCTCCTCTAGTCATTTCCTAGTTCAGCCAATAGGGGAGGGCTGGTTCAAATAATGTTTTATAATTGTATCCTTATTCACAGTTATATGGGACCTGGGACTAACTAAGTACTTAAAATTTCCTTATCCAAAACTGGAATAATAGAGTTGAGTCATAGAAAAAACTTTGTAAAAGTTAAATATCGTTATCTATGAGGGGAGAGCGTATGAAAAATGTAACTGATTCTTTCATTTCCCTAGTTTATTGGCCCTCCGTTGGGGGTTTCGGGTTAAATACCAATATTTTAGAAACAAATATAATAAATCTAAGTGTGGTACTTGGTGTACTGATCTATTTCGGAAAGGGAGTGTGTGCGAGTTGTATATTTGAATAATATAGTTGGGTCCAACCAGCTGCACTTTGTAGATAGAAAAGTGCATGATCTCAACGAATTACTTCTAAACGATAAATCATGGAAGAACTATAGCATTTCGTAATTGGTTGGAAAATAAATCAACCAATAAGGGAGAATCTTTAGAATGGTTAAAGCTAAACTGCTTGAAGTCCAAGCACAACAGGGTATTCTTTCCACCGCTGTGTCAATATGAGATGGGTTCAAAGACACAGTTGGAGATTGATCCGATATATAACATTCATATCAATGGAATGATTCGATCTATCTACTGAAAAATAGTTCTAATCTCCCATCCAAATTTTTTGGTTTCAGTGCGGAACTGACAACCTACACAGAAGGGAATTTATTCAAGAAAAGATAAAGAGGAAATACGAATGAAAAGGAAAAAAAAGAAAAGAACAACAACTTTTTTGATAATCAAAAATCCCTTTCGGCAAAAGAGCCCTTCGGAGATTTCGGTCTTTGATAGATTGATCTTATTATTAGATATTAGATAATATGAACGGAAAGGGCAAGCTTGGTGGAAACAATAAAAGGGGATTGTTCCCAAAAAAGCCGAGCAGGAGAGCCGAATGAATCGAAAGGTTCGTGTTCGGTTTGGGAAGAGATTATCTATTCATAAGTTGAATAGATTTCTAATCTACTTTCATTAAATAATCTATTAGATAACCGTAAACAGAAAATATTGAGTACTATTCAGAATTCCGAAGAACTATGTAAAGGAGCTGCTGATCAGCTCGAGCAAGCCCGGGCTCGCTTACGAGAAGTAGAAATGAGAGCGCGCGAAATTCGGGTAAATGGGTACTCTCAAATAGAGCAAGAAAAAGAGGATCTCATTAATGTTGCTTCTGCTAATTTGGAACAATTAGAGAATTTCAAGAATGAGACTGTTCACTTTGAACAACAAAGAGCAATTGAACAGGTCCGACAGCAAATTTCTCGCCAAGCTGTACAAAGAGCTCTAGGAACTCTGAATAGTTGTTTGAATAGCGAGTTACATTTACGTACGATCGATCATAATATCGGCCTGCTTAGAGCCATGAAAAACATAACTGATTAGCTTTAATATATACTAAATCATTTTCTTTTTTAAAAAAGAAAATACAAATAATATATAGTATAGGTCTTATTTTTCAAAAGAGAATTATTTAGTATTAATGGTAACTATTCGACCCGATGAAATTAGTAGTATGATACGTAAACAGATTGAACAATATAATAACGAGGTCAAAGTTGTTAATATTGGCACTGTACTTCAAGTAGGAGATGGCATTGCTCGTATTCATGGTCTTGATAAAGTAATGGCAGGGGAATTAGTAGAATTTTTAGATGGTACAGTAGGCATTGCGCTAAATCTAGAATCAAATAATGTTGGAGCTGTATTAATGGGTGATGGCTTAATGATCCAAGAGGGCAGTTCCGTGAGAGCAACAGGAAAAATTGCTCAGATACCAGTAAGCGATGCTTATTTGGGTCGTGTTGTAAACGCTCTAGCTCGACCTATTGATGGTAAGGGTAAAATTCCAGCTTCCGAATTTCGATTGATCGAATCTCCCGCTCCAGGTATTATTTCAAGACGTTCTGTATATGAACCTCTTCAAACGGGTCTTATTGCTATTGATTCGATGATCCCTATAGGACGCGGTCAACGAGAATTAATTATTGGGGACAGACAGACCGGTAAGACGGCAGTAGCTACAGATACAATTATCAATCAAAAAGATCAGAATGTAATATGTGTTTATGTCGCTATTGGTCAAAAAGCCTCTTCCGTAGCTCAGGTAGTTAATACTTTTCAAAAAAGCGGCGCAATGGATTATACCATTGTGGTATCGGAAACTGCGGATTCTCCCGCTACATTACAATATCTTGCTCCTTATACAGGAGCAGCTTTAGCCGAATATTTCATGTATAAAGAACAACATACATCAATAATTTATGATGATCTCTCCAAACAAGCACAAGCTTATCGACAAATGTCTCTTCTATTAAGAAGACCACCGGGCCGGGAAGCTTATCCAGGAGATATTTTCTATTTGCATTCCCGTCTATTGGAAAGAGCAGCTAAATTAAATTCTCAGTTAGGTGGGGGTAGCTTAACTGCTTTACCAATTGTTGAGACTCAAGCTGGAGATGTTTCAGCTTATATTCCCACTAACGTAATTTCCATTACCGACGGACAAATTTTCTTATCAGCCGATCTATTCAATGCAGGAATTCAACCTGCCATTAATGTGGGTCTTTCCGTATCTAGAGTAGGATCCGCGGCTCAGATGAAAGCTATGAAACAAGTAGCTGGAAAATTAAAACTAGAGTTAGCTCAACTTGCAGAGTTAGAAGCCTTTGCACAATTCGCTTCTGACCTTGATAAAGGCACTCAAGATCAATTGGCAAGAGGTCAACGATTACGCGAGTTGCTCAAACAATCTCAATCAGATCCTTTGACAGTGGAAGAACAAATAGCTATGATTTATACTGGAACGAACGGATATCTAGATGTATTAGAAATTGTACAGGTGAAAAAATTTATCCTTAATTTGCGCAAATATTTATTAAAAGATAAACCCCAGTTTGGAGAACTTATACGTTCTACTGGGACATTCACGGAACAAGCAGAAACTCTTTTAAAAGAAGCTATTCAAGAAAATACCGAACGTTTTCTACTTCGAGAACAAAAATAATACTTTCTTTATTTTTGAAAAATCGTTCGGAACAGGGTAGAAGATCCTATCCTAATTAATAAAGAAAATAACTTTGCTACATTTCAATATTAAATCTTGAACAATTGAATTAATATTATTACGATTACGTCCAATAGGATTTGAACCTATACCTAAGGTTTAGAAGACCTCTGTCCTATCCATTAGACGATGGACGCTATCTTTTTTTTTATTAATTTATTGAAATACTTTATCGAAAAACAAATTCGACTTTTTATCCATCCACGATTATGTTCGGGAAATAAAGAGAAAGAATAGTAGGGCATCAAAAATTAATTTCGAATGAAATGCTACCTACGACAAAATGCTTTGAATAAGCAATATGAGCGGGTAGCAGGAATCGAACCCGCATCGTTAGCTTGGAAGGCTAGGGGTTATAGTCGGCGTCGATTAACGCCTCTAATTCAGAAACGAACATGAAAATTTCATTCGGCTCCTCCATGGCAGAGAGAAAGGGGGGTCAAGTCAAAAATAATTATTATTCCTTTTTTTTTTATTTTTTTATCATCCTAATCTGATCTATCCAGTTTCAATCTACAACATTTAATCCAGATTATAGCCTTGAACAACTGGTATTATTAAAATAATACAATAAATAGAGGGCTCTATCTAAATCAATAGATAGAGGGCTCTATCTAAATAATGAATTAAAAAGTTATTGGAGAGGAAATAAAGAAATGATATCAGAGGGTCAAATTTTGATAGCCCTTTTTGCTGCTTTTATAACAAGCATTTTAGCTTTCAGATTAGGTAAAGCACTGTATTAATAATTTATTCAATTATTCCTGATATAGGGAAGATCATAGCCTGGCCAGATACTGGCCGGGCTAGAGAAATCGAAGAGTCATTTAGAACGGAATGAACAATACAATTGTATTTTCGTGGTCTTTAGCTTCAAAATTTTAACTCTATTCATTCTATATCTCCCATCTCGGAGAGATGGCTGAGCGGACTAAAGCGGTGGATTGCTAATCCGTTGTACAGACTATCTGTACCGAGGGTTCGAATCCCTCTCTCTCCGTTCAGTCACTTCAAATGAATCCTAAAATTTTTTAACCTATAGACCTTTTTTATTCTTTACGCCCAGGATTTCGTCCTGGATCGTTCGATAGAAATCCGAAGATAAATAGAGAAACAAAAAATATAACTACTGTGTAAACGAACAGCTTAAGAGTAAGCATTATCTAATCTCCAGGATTCTTATTAGAGTTACAAAGGAATAGATCATCAATCTTTGCATCATATAATTGATACTTCAATACCAAGCAATATTAATATTACCATTTTAAATCTAAAATGGTACGATTTTGGTCTCCACATTATGTGTGAAGATCAAATTTAAAAATATGAATTTATTAAATATTTTTTCTTTTACTCTTTGCTTGGGATTGAAGAGTTGAAATAGGGACTCAACTCCTAGTTCAACTATCCTAAACAAGTTTAGGATCATCAGAATCAATAAATTGATTCCCTACTCCCCTTTTTTTGCAATTAAATCTAACGGATATTTCCTCTATGTCATTTGCATCAATATCTAATACAACTCTCCCTATGATGGGGGTTCGGAACTGACTAAGACGAATTAAAAAGGATTGAGCCTGGGAAGTAGGTATTTTGATCTGTTGGCAACTAGAATAGAATTGCTGCTTCACAAAATAAGCAGCATAACAAGGAAAAATAATTCTACAAAATTAAAATTTGGTTAATGACAGCGATCCAAGATCCATCAATATATGGAAATGGAATAAAAGTATGGAAACAATATTTAAATGGTTTTGCATCAAGTTAATTGTTTCTTTTTTATAAAAAGAAATCGATACTTCTTGCTAAGATTATCGAAAACTTACGGCAGCTTGCCAAGCAAAGGCTAAGAGAAAAAAGAACAAAGGTATAATTGGCATTATATCTACAATTGGATCAGAAATAGCATAAGCCTCGGGCAATTTGGCTAAAAAGGGATTATTCAAATGAAAAGCGGCATCGTCTAGACAAATATTGAGGTTGAGTATAACTGGCATTTTGATTCTCCGATCAATAAAAATGATGTAAAAGCTCAAAAGTATTTTGCCAATTAATCGAAATTATTTGGCAAGATTATACTTTGAGTTTTCGGGTTGGAAGGGATCATTTATTCATAAATAATTTTATTACCATTCTGATAGAGAATGACCAATTAATAGATATTCTTGTTTCTTTTTCCGTTCCCCAACCGAATTACTTCAAATAAAGCTATTAATAAATATACAATCGATATTCCATATAAGAAATCTAATTAGAATAATACAAGAATAATACAATTCAGATTAGAATGGAACCTTGTTTGAATATATAAACAAGATATAGGATCTTATATGCAGCATAATATAAGAATGGGGCGTGGCCAAGCGGTAAGGCAACAGGTTTTGGTCCTGTTATTGCGAAGGTTCGAATCCTTTCGTCCCAGATGGGACAAATAGTAATATTTAAAATAAATTGCTGTCAATAGTTTCACTAGTCCGAATCAAACAAAAGTGGAAAATAAAATACTTGCATAGAAAATACATAAATAGTATAATGATTTTCAGTCTCGATTAGACTGGAGATGTCGAAAGATAAAGAAGTAACAGAGGGTATCCCACCCTTGAACTGGAACTAATATCCACCAAATCAATTTAAATGAAATTTATGAGATCCGATTATCTCATGATTTCGTTCGCCAATAAGGGGATATGGCGGAATTGGTAGACGCTACGGACTTAATAGAATTGAGCCTTGGTATGGAAACTTACTAAGTGATAGCTTCCAAATACAGGGGAACCCTGGAATATTTTGAATGGGCAATCCTGATCCAAATCCGGGAACAATAATTTTATTTTATAGAAAAGGGATAGGTGCAGAGACTCAACGGAAGATATTCTAACGACTTAATATCATTTGAATTTGAACCAATATTCTATCTACAGAGTGTAGTATGTTATTGAACACTTTGAAAGTGTTCTGTATCATCGTTAAAACTTGTTTCAACGATTAGAACTTGAGTTGTTCTAGGCTTGCCTAGCTTAATTAATTACTTAATTAAAGTAATTCAATTAAGAAATAAATAGAATTTATTCCATTTTTGAATTATTGGACGAGGATAAAGATAGAGTCCAATTCTACATGTAAATGCCAACAACAACAATGCAAATTGCAGTAGTCGGAAAATCCGTTGGTTTTATAAACCGTGAGGGTTCAAGTCCCTCTATCCCCAGGTGTATTTCCGAATTAAAGAAAGATCAAATATTATCAAATATTATTGATCTTGACAATTTTATAAGCAATCCAGAATATAGAGCTATATTCCCATAAATTTAGAAAGGTTGATCGTAAGATCAACTCATACATTTTGTCAGATATAACATTTGTGTATGTATAATTGTATTATACATACAATTTAAATTTATAATAGAAATTGATAATGGTAACTTACCAATCCAAAAGTATAATTTAAAAAGGATTTTCTTTTGTCTTTTTAGTTGACATGAGCTCATGTTCTGCGCTAGGATGATAAACAGGGAAGAGTCGGGATAGCTCAGTTGGTAGAGCAGAGGACTGAAAATCCTCGTGTCACCAGTTCAAATCTGGTTCCTGGCATGCGGAACCGTCTAGATTATATACTAGGTATAATCTAGTATCTATACCCTATTATTTACATTATTTAATAGATCATGTGAATTAGATGAGTATAATTCATGCATGTAGATATATGTCTACGTGCATGTAGACATATACATATGCTGGGAAAAGCATTTACATTTTTTATTTTTAATGTGTCTTCTCTGTCCTAATAGAATATAAATATTATTGTATGTACCATATAATAAAACTAAAGAACTGATATTAAACTGAAATTAGTATAAGTTCTAATTGTAGCTTTCATTTTCGTACATGAAATAAATGTGCGTGGTATAGTTTAAAAATTCTTTGATGTGTAAGGAAAATATTTTACACATCCTTCTTTCATTCAAAAATATAGGATAATAAAAATGAATAATAATTTGATTGTGGCCAGAGTCTGTGTTATCTTATTCCATAAGAAGACAGATAAACTCTAAAAAAGATAGATCTAAGTTTTTACTTTTATTCGATTCAATGAGAATCTTGTATCTCATAAAAATCAGGTGCAATATAATCTTTGCGTAAAGGCCAACCAATCCAACTTTCAGGCATCAATATACGTTTGAGACATGGATGACTCTCATAAAGGATTCCCAACATATCATAAGATTCCCGTTCCTGGAAATTAGCACCTTTCCAAATACGTAGAACAGAGGGGATTTTGGGATTGTCCCTGGGGACAAAAACTTTTATACACACCTCTTCGGGTTGATCTGTATTAACCTTTATTATCGTAAGATGATATACACTAGCTAATAATCCCCCTGGTGCTACATCATAGGCACACTGAGAACGGAGATAATTAAAACCATAAACATATAAGGCAACGGCTATAGAAGCCCAATCCTCAGATTTGATTTGTAGCGTCTCTGTGCCTTGGTAATCGAAACCTAAAGGTCTATGAGCTAACTTATGCTTGGCTAGCCAAACAGACAATCGACCCTTCATTTGATTACTATTTATTGTCAAAGTATCTGTATAAAGATTTGACATTTGCAATTTTCAAGTGTATTTGTATTTCCTGCTCGTTACTTTCTACTAACGATTATTCATTAGCCAATTAGATAGATAGAGTTCTCTATCTATCTATTTTCAAGTTTTTCAAAGAGTATCTCTGAAATGGATTCAGACGTTTTGGAGGGTATCTCTAAAGTCGATTTGAATGGAGATTCATAAGATTGATGAAAAAACTTCTCCCCTTCATTTTTAGGTCCAATATTAAACCTATGCTTTCTAGTGAAATACCTCTGTACTTGCTGAGACTCGGTCCTATCTTCATATATTTCTCGAGCTATTTTTTCACGAAGTTTTATTATAGCATCTATAATAGCTTCTGGTTTAGGAGGGCAACCCGGCAAATAGATATCCACAGGAATTAACTTATCTACTCCGCGAACAGTACTATAAGAATCTGTACTAAACATTCCTCCTGTAATAGTACAAGCTCCCATAGCAATTACATATTTTGGTTCGGGCATTTGTTCATATAATCTCACTAAAGAAGGAGCCATTTTCATGGTCACAGTTCCAGCTGTTATAAGGAGGTCGGCTTGTCTAGGACTAGATCTTGGTACCAAACCGTAACGATCAAAGTCGAATCGTGAACCTATTAATGAAGCAAATTCGATGAAACAACAACTAGTACCATAAAGGAGCGGCCATAAACTAGAGAGTCTTGCCCAATTTGAGAGATCGTTTAGAGTAGTTGAAATCACTGAATTCGGAATTGATTGATCAAGTAGAAGTGACTCTACAGGATTTATGGCTGGCTTTATATAATTTTCTACTTCCCTTCTACCACCCCAAAATCTGGAAGTTAAGACCATTCCAATGCTCCTTTTCTCCATGCATAAACTAAACCAATAATTAAGATAAGCACGAAAATAAAAGCTTCTATAAATGTATATATACCCAAAATATCAAAACTCATAGCCCACGGATAGAGAAATACTGTTTCCACATCAAAAACAACGAAAACTAGAGCAAACATATAATAACGAATCCTAAATTGGATCCAGGTATCTCCCATTGGTTCTATACCTGATTCGTAACTAGTTGCTTTCTCCGGCCCTTTACTTATGGGAGCCAAAGCTATAGAAATCGAGAATGCTAGAATCGGAATAAGGATACATATTACTAAATATATCCAAAAAGTATAATATTCGGAAAATATATACATAAATAGACTCCTGTGAAATAGATAAAGAGTCTTATTTTTAATATTGTCAATTTAGACATCGTTCCTCTATCCCCCGAACATCATGGATTCATATTGATTTATGTTTCGTTCGTTACTTATAACGATATAAGTAATAGTTAATATCGTTACTTTAATTTTTTTTTTCCTCTTTCGTATCGATTCTTTATATACTTGAAGAATCATCGCCGAACGATAACAATGTTTCCTTTTTAGGAAAGGGTTCTAATAGAACCCTTGCAGTTCGGCAGACCCCACGTTGACACGAGTTATAACGTGTCATCAACATGAGTTGATGTAAGGGAATTTAGAGATCTTTTTTTTAGATCTATGTTCTCAATTTTTTTCAGGGTCGTTATTTCGAATGATGCAGGATGCGTCAACAAGCTTTATCCATTTGTTCCATATTCAGATGGAGTGAGTCTATAATAAAATATGCCATTTGCGCGGAACCTATTAATCTCTCGGAGGAAAAAAAGGCTTATGCTTATGTATCCATAAGTTTAATTATGTCTTTTTGGGTATATCTCGTAAGGTTAAAGGACTATCAAATCCTATGTCCTATACTTACCTAGATGATGAGACAATTAGAATAAATTATGAGGCTCTCGGATCTATCAACCGAAATACTTAATATTCAACAGTATTGGGAGAAAATGTTCAAGGGCGAATCAACCTAAGTTTTCAAAAATTTGAAATGAATAATAAAAAGATATTATATAAATGAAAATCACTGGGTCATAGAGACAATAAGAAATAGGCGGAATATAAGAGTTTCCGAACTGTATAGGGCTATACGGGCTCGAACCGTAGACCTTCTCGGTAGAACAGATCAAACTTCTTATTATCAAAATGATTTGAACTGTTCCCCAACATGCATTTTTATGGCATTGGGCTCTTTCATTAACTAGTGGATTGATCAGTTAGTCTGATCATTCTTTTATTTCCATAAAAATAATAATATGGCTCCGTTTGCTTCAAACGCAAATTTTGTCTTGTCAGAAGCAATCCCAAAGTTATTCAAAAGGTTCCCTTGACGTAGGTCTGTCATGCTCAGACATAGCATTTACTCAAATGTAGTCTATATCTCTCTATCATCCCAAAAGGAAAATAATATGACACTTTATACACCTCAAAGTGTCATAGAGCTAAAAGAATAATTTTTTGAGGTCCCCTTATTCTACTCATTACGCCTTACATTGAATGAACCCGAAATTTACCATATCAACTAGATTTATAGTTTTAATCAGAACTAACTTCATCTTTGTCATGCTATTGTTCTCCCGAGTAAGACTATTTTAAAATATTTTATGGATTGGACGAACGAATAAAATATCCTGAAAACGATTGGCGCACGTGTAAACGAGGTGCTCTACCAAGCTGAGCTATAGCCCTTTTGAAAATATACTAACAAAATAGTTAATTTTTGTCAAGATATATATTATACTATTTAGTTAGGGGCATATTGTTTAATATGTTGAATTCTACCTATAATCGTTTACGACTCTATCTATGGTTATAAATAACCCACTTAACTCAGTGGTTAGAGTATCGCTTTCATACGGCGAGAGTCATTGGTTCAAATCCAATATCCAATAGTAGAAAAACTTATTAGATGCCATTGAGTTATCAATGGCATCTAATAAGTTTTTCTACATTTTCATGTTAAATAATGAATGTATTTCCAGATCATTATCGAAGTTGAACTTTATAAAGAAAAGAGATTACTAAGTAAGTTAAAAGTGGTAACTTCACTCTCAGTTATTATTGACTGATCAACTCAGTATAGAATATTTTTGTGTTTTTTTATACTTTTTTGCTAGTATTAGCAATTTGAATCAATCTCCTTTTTTATTTATTTTATATTATTATGAGAACCAATCCTCTTGTTCTTGGGGTTTCCGCACTTGTAGAAAAGAAGGCAGGACGTATTGCTCAAATTATCGGCCCAGTACTAGATGTATCTTTTCCTCCAGGTAATATGCCTAAAATTTACAATTCATTAATTGTTAAGGATAATAACACAAATGGTCAGCCAATTTGTGTTACTTGTGAGGTACAACAATTATTAGGAAATAATAAGGTTAGAGCTGTAGCTATGAGTGCTACAGATGGTTTGATGAGAGGAATGATAGTAATTGATACAGGAGCTCCACTGAGTGTTCCAGTTGGTGAAACTACTCTCGGAAGAATTTTTAATGTTCTTGGAGAACCTGTCGATGATTTAGGTCCTGTAAATGCTCTAACAACATCTCCTATTCATAGATCTGCTCCCGCCTTTACACAGTTGGATACAAAATTTTCAATTTTTGAAACAGGCATTAAAGTAGTGGATCTTTTAGCTCCTTACCGCCGTGGAGGAAAAATTGGATTATTCGGGGGAGCTGGAGTGGGTAAAACAGTGTTGATTATGGAATTAATCAACAACATTGCTAAGGCTCATGGAGGTGTTTCTGTATTTGGCGGAGTAGGAGAACGTACCCGTGAAGGAAATGATCTTTACAAGGAAATGAAAGAGTCGGGAGTAATTAATGAGCAAAATATATCAGAATCCAAAGTAGCTCTGGTATATGGTCAAATGAATGAACCACCAGGAGCTCGTATGAGAGTTGGTTTAACTGCTCTAACCATGGCTGAATATTTCCGAGATGTCAATAAGCAAGACGTACTCTTATTTATTGACAATATCTTCCGCTTTGTCCAAGCAGGATCTGAGGTATCAGCATTATTAGGCAGAATGCCTTCCGCTGTGGGTTATCAGCCAACTCTTAGTACGGAAATGGGCTCTTTGCAAGAGAGAATAACTTCTACCAAAGACGGATCTATAACCTCCATTCAAGCAGTTTATGTACCTGCAGACGACTTGACTGATCCTGCTCCTGCTACAACATTCGCACATTTAGATGCTACTACTGTACTATCAAGAGGATTATCTGCCAAGGGGATCTATCCAGCGGTAGATCCATTAGATTCAACGTCGACTATGCTCCAACCTTCGATCGTGGGCGAAGAACATTATGAAACTGCGCAAGGAGTTAAACAAACTTTGCAACGTTATAAGGAACTTCAAGACATTATAGCTATTCTTGGACTGGATGAATTGTCAGAAGAAGATCGTTTAACCGTAGCAAGAGCACGAAAAATTGAAAGGTTTTTGTCACAACCTTTTTTTGTAGCAGAGGTATTCACTGGTTCCCCCGGTAAATATGTTAGTTTAGTAGAAACAATTAGAGGTTTTCAAATGATCCTTTCAGGAGAATTAGATGGTCTTCCTGAACAGTCTTTTTATTTGGTGGGTAACATTGATGAAGCTACCGCGAAGGCTATGAACTTCAAAGAAATTTAATATTATAAAATGAACCTAAATCTTCGTGTACTGACTCCCAATCGAGTTGTTTGGGATTCAGAAGTTCAAGAAATAATTCTAACTACCAACAGTGGTCAAATTGGTGTGTTACCCAATCATACTGCAATTGTAACAGCTTTGGATATAGGAGTGATGAAAATACGTCTCAATGCCCAGTGGTCGACTATGGCTTTAATGGGTGGTTTTGCTAAGATAGACAATAATGAAATAACATTATTGGTCAATAATGCAGAAAGAGGTATTGACATTGATCCTCGAGAGGCTCAGGAAACTTTTAGATTAGCTAAAGTTGATCTTGGACGAGCTGAAGGCAAGAAACAAGCAATCGAAGCTGATGTAGCTCTCAAAAGAGCTAGAACACGACTAGAGGCTGTTGATGCTATTTTGCCAAAATAAATTGTAATATCTACGCAATATTTTTATTCGAAGTAGATACATAACGATCATAAAGAAGTTTTCGAGTTGTCGATACCTAGATTTCCCCGTATTGCCCATACCCTCTGGGAAATATTTAAATTGAGCCATATTACATTTTTTTTTTATGTATTTTTATGTACATTTCTCATTTTTTTCGTATAGAATTATTAATTCTATTAATATATTCTTCTTCTATATATATATATTCTATATATATTAATATAGTTTTCTACACTTATGAATAGAAGTCAAATTAATGACCTTTAGATAAGATACTTAAAAAATAAAATAGAAAAGTCCTCGGGTCAATAGAAATAAGAAATTGGGGTTGCATCATACATACATAACATGATACAATATTATTTGAAAATAATAAAGGATAAAATTTTTTTGTTTTGCATGTTAGAATTCTTTACGTTCCACACTCATGTCGAGTAGACCTCGTTCTTGATAAGAGCTATTAACTAATAAATCATAGGGAGGGACTTATTTATGTCACCAAAAACAGAGACTAAAGCAAGTGTCGGATTCAAAGCTGGTGTTAAAGATTACAGACTAACTTATTATACTCCACAATATCAGACCAAAGATACTGATATCTTGGCAGCATTCCGAGTCACTCCTCAACCGGGAGTGCCCCCCGAGGAAGCGGGAGCAGCAGTAGCTGCCGAATCTTCCACTGGTACATGGACCACTGTTTGGACCGATGGACTTACCAGTCTTGATCGTTACAAGGGACGATGCTATGATATCGAACCCGTTCCTGGAGAGGAAAGTCAATTTATTGCCTATGTAGCTTACCCCTTAGATCTTTTCGAAGAAGGTTCTGTGACTAACCTGTTCACTTCCATTGTAGGTAATGTCTTTGGATTCAAAGCCCTACGAGCTCTACGTCTGGAAGATCTACGAATTCCTCCTGCTTATTCAAAAACTTTCCAAGGCCCACCACATGGTATCCAAGTGGAAAGAGATAAATTAAACAAATATGGTCGTCCTTTGCTGGGATGTACTATAAAACCAAAATTGGGCCTATCTGCCAAAAATTATGGTAGAGCCGTTTACGAATGTCTCCGTGGTGGACTTGATTTTACCAAGGATGATGAAAACGTGAATTCCCAACCATTCATGCGCTGGAGAGATCGTTTCTGCTTTTGTGCAGAAGCACTTTATAAAGCTCAGGCTGAGACGGGTGAGATTAAGGGACATTACTTGAATGCTACTGCAGGTACATGTGAAGAAATGATGAAAAGAGCAGTATTCGCCAGAGAATTGGGAGTTCCTATCGTAATGCATGACTATTTGACTGGAGGTTTCACGGCAAATACTTCGTTGGCTCATTATTGTCGAGACAACGGCCTACTTCTTCACATTCACCGCGCAATGCATGCAGTTATTGACAGACAAAGAAATCATGGTATACATTTCCGTGTACTAGCTAAAGCACTGCGTATGTCTGGTGGAGACCATATTCACGCTGGTACTGTAGTAGGTAAACTTGAAGGAGAACGAGAAGTTACTTTGGGTTTTGTTGATTTATTGCGTGATGATTTTATTGAAAAAGACCGAAGTCGTGGTATTTATTTCACTCAAGATTGGGTCTCTATGCCGGGTGTCCTGCCTGTAGCTTCAGGAGGTATTCACGTTTGGCATATGCCTGCTCTGACCGAGATCTTTGGGGATGATTCTGTATTACAGTTTGGTGGAGGCACTTTGGGACATCCTTGGGGAAATGCACCTGGTGCAGTAGCTAATCGGGTCGCATTAGAAGCTTGTGTACAAGCTCGTAATGAAGGACGTGATCTCGCTCGTGAAGGTAATGAAGTGATCCGCGAAGCTACTAAATGGAGTCCTGAATTAGCTGCCGCTTGTGAAGTATGGAAAGAGATCAAATTTGAATTTGATACGATTGATACGTTGTAATCAAGTAAGTAATCAACGGACTTTCGTCTGTTTGGTCCCTTAATCGAACCAAACTCGGCCCAATCTTTTAAGATTGAGCCGAATACTGAATGGATGGGAATAGATACCTAGGTATAAATATTTACCTCTATCTAGAAATAACTTCTATATATAAATCATGGATCATTCGGTGAGGGGTTGGTTCGGAAGGGATACAATTTCTTATAGTCCCTAACCATGGTGTCCGAAATTTTGTTTTGGACAAAATAAATTCAATCTTCATGATTGAACAGATTTATCTAATTTCTTCTAATCTA